TGTTCTTGAAAAATGGCCAGGTCTGGCCCACTCCTCAAAAGAGGTTTTTACAGGATCTTTATCCACAACAATTTTCACTTCTTGTTCCGGCGAACGAATAATCATTAAGTCCTCCTCTTTCCGGACAACACATACAAAGAGACTTGCCAACAGCAAAGTGAACTTTTTACAATATTTTTGATTTTATGATTAGTTTATTTTTTTCCTATACTAACACCCATCTATTTTGTAGTTATTCACTATAAAAATTAGGATATTGAAGTCGATCTGAGGCAAGTGTTCGGATCTATTATGACATAAGTATATGGCGCCCAATGGACTTTAATTTTTTTTATAAAATTAGGATTTTCTTTGAGAATAGAGAATATAACTATATTCTCTTCTCATGGAAAATACTTTATTAGTATTGCCTTATTCTAGTAACTATGAGAAATTAGAAAAGAAAATCATTGATTATAATTCATAAGGTTAAGAGAATCTATTTATTTTATAGATATTATTTTATAGATATAGATAGATTATAGATTTTATAGATATATATATAAATATAATAGTAAGTATATAGATATATAGATGTATATCTTATTTTGCTACTGTCCCATAGTCCATTTATCCTTATGATATGCCATATAAACAAACGAGTAAAATAGAAAAGGAATTGATATAATCAAATTATTTATTAGATCTTGGCATAGAAACAATTTTTTTTTTCAATTACGACTAATAGATCAACAACAAAAATGTGAAAAAAAAGAAGGGTCTTATGAAGATTCAAAACGCTTTGTGATTTTCAACCAATTATGTGCTTCAATATAATTACCCGGAGTCAGGGCTATAGCTTGTTTCCAATACTCAGCAGCTTGATCAAACCAAGTCTCTGCAATTTCTGAATCACCTTGTAAAATGGCCTGTTCTCCCCGGTCGGAATAGGAAATTCCTTCCCTTAGAACCGTACTTGAGAGTTTCCTACCTCATACGGCTCATAAATACATTTCTTTTTTGTTCTCTCTTAATCCATACTATGCTAATGGAATTATAACAAAATAAATTTCATTATTAAAATAGTCAAAAATAGTCAATTAGATAAGTTTTAAACTCTCATTCTGATCAATAAAATAATTAGTTATCAGTTTGCTCTTTTCTCCCACCTTCAGAAGGAAATGAAGCACAAATCTGCTATATCCTTACCATTCTATGAAAGATAACTATCTCCGTTTCATATACGAAATTCATATAGAATCTTTGAAAAAGAATTTTTCCATAAGAAAAAATAACTTACTATCTTTGGGATCTGATACTACACCGCTGCTCAATAACTTAGGGGATTCACTCAATTACATAAGTGGATTCCTGACTTTTGTTGCATACCATGACATAAGTAAAAGTAAGCAGTTTTTCGTTGTCTCGACACGATACGTCACGAATTGATCTTTACGGTGCTCTTTTATCCATTTTTCTTTTTATCCATAGAATATATAATAGGTCTTTTTTTTCTTTTTTTTTGTTCTCGTGAAGTGTTCAGTGTTCTTTCTTGCTACAGCTAATAAAAACCGTTTTTTGGACGATTTCCATGTAGAAAACCTATTTGTTTATAGTATTGCCTAGTTAATTTCATACTTTATTTTTTTCTATAGCGGAGATAGTCGCACGTAATGACAGATCACGGCCATATTATTCAAAGCTTGGGGTAAAAAGGGGTTTCGTTCTAGTGCACGGAAATAATATTCTAAAGCCTTTGTATGCTCCCCATTGCTTGTGTGTATAAGACCTATATTATAGAGTATATAACTTCGATCATAGGGATCCATTTCTGATCGCATAGCTTCATAATAATTCTTTAAAGCTTCCGCATAATTTCCTTCAGATTGAGCCAACATCCGTTACGATCGTTAATTCTTCAAATCAAAAGAATCTCCGTTACAGAACCGTACATGCGATTTTCATCACATACGGCTCCTCCCTTCTGTGCATAGTACTCAGGTAAATAAGTCATAGAATACCACCATTCTTTTATATTATTTAATTATGGACTGCAAAGGGACTAGTATTTTTACAATAAATTTCTAGGCAACCTTTCCGCAAGAGTATTAGTTTAGTCATTTTATTATTTCTAGTGCTAAATAAATAGTATTAGCAACTTTAACGATTTCGTTGTTCTCAACGCTTCTTATTTACAGGAATTGATCACTTCAACAATCTTTGATGGTTCTACGGGTATCCAAAGTACAAACGAGATGGATGTTTGTTGTCCTAACCATTTTTATGAGTTCTGATACAAAAAGAGAGGGGTAACCTTTTTTTAAAAAATAACAAAGTATTTTTTTTGTTGATTACTATTCTCAGGTGTAGTGCTTTATACCCTATGCCGCCTACAGATAGTATAATTCTATAGGTTTGACCTTTCGCTCAATACTCAAATCCACAATCGGAGCATTTTAGGCTACATCAATCGAGGATACACAACAGAAGGAATTTGGTATCTCTAAACTTCACCTTCACCAAGCGTGAGTTTATTTTATTATTTTTATACAGAACTCTCTTTTTTCTTTTTTTTACTTAGTTTCTAGGTCTAAAAAGAAAAAACCAAGAAACAAATCAACTCGCACCATCTCTGTAATAGGTAAATGCCTTTTTTTCTACATAGGTTGTTGGAATGATTTGCAATAAAATATTTGCTACAATTGAAGAGGTTTTATCAATAAAGTTTACATTGATCCTAGATCTAGACATAATTTAATAATCCATTCCACAATTTTTTCATTACCCCTCGTTGGTTTGGGTTCTCCCATGCTACAAACAAAGGAATGATAAATTATTATACAGTGCAAAATCGCATAAAAAAGATGTATTCGAATACAAATAAATAAAGAGAAGATTTTTAAATAGAACTAGACAAATTGTTAGGGGCTCTCGGCCCCAAGAAAACCCCGCGACAAAAATAAAGATTCAAGATATATCCTAAATAGAATTCAAATTTCGCAGTATTCAATTCAAATATTCATTTACTTCTTTTATTATTTAGAATATTTTTTCTTTTTGTATTTTTATTTGGTTATGACAAGGAGAAAAAATCATAGAATTAGACAGACAGGCTTTTCATGAATCGGAAATATTTTCACTCGGTATGTAGCGCGGAATGGGATAATGGATGAAATCCGTTGTTGAGAAATAGGAAGATAATACATTTTTTATTGGTGATACCACCCCACAAGTAAAATTTGCTATTAACTCATTTTATTGTCAATAATAGTATTATTATAAAGGAGAGATGGCTGAGTGGACTAAAGCGGCGGATTGCTAATCCGTTGTACGAATTATTTGTACCGAGGGTTCGAATCCCTCTCTTTCCGTTTCTTTTAATTTATTAATCTTGCTGCCTACAATGAAGCAAATTCTTATTGTTTTTTAAATGAGGATTCCAGGAATCAAAAGAAAATAAATCCTTTATATTAGTATATAATGGGTCAAATACAATAGAAAGAAAAACCCGATTATTTATTTCTTTGTGATACGTAACTGAGAGAATAGAAAATAGAAATTAAGATTATTAGATGGATTTAGTTCATTTAGTTCAGAAAAAAAGGGAAAACCAAATTCAATGAGCTACGAACGTTTTTGATTAGGTTCAAGTCTGACGAGAATAATATTCTACCACTAGCAATTCATTTATTTTCAAACCAACCCATTGAATATCAATTATCTGATTTATTAATCCTTTATATTGCAATGAATCAATAGTTAAATTTAAATGTTTTGGTAATTTTTCATGGGCAAATGAAACAGTATCCTTTTGAATTAAACTTTTTGATTTTTGATTATCTTTCGTAGTAATGACATCACGAGGCTTGCAACGATAACTTGGTATATCGACTACACGACCATTAACTAAAATATGTCTATGATTAACTAATTGCCGTGCTCCAGGAATGGTCGAAGCCATGCCCAATCGAAAAAGTATGTTATCCAAACGCATCTCAAGTAATTGTAGTAAAACCTGACCTGTTGACCCTTTTGCTTTTCCCGCGATGTGTACATATCTAAGTAATTGTCGTTCTGTTAGACCATAATGAAAACGTAATTTTTGTTTTTCTTCTAAGCGAATACGATATTGCGATCTTTTCCCTGATCGCAATTGATTTTTAGGGTCACTTTCATATTTTGGTCTTTTACTAGTTAATCCTGGTAAAGTTCCCAACCGGCGTATCTTTTTGAAACGAGGTCCTAGGTAACGAGACATAAAAGCTCCCTTTTTTCTTTTATTGTAATTGTATTTTATGTAAAAAAGATAAATGAAATGAAAATTAAACTAAAGGATAAACCAAATTTGCTGAAGTATTAAGTACTAGATGTACCAACATCTTTATTTTTTTTATATTTATAATAATCAAATGTATATCATATACATAATACGTTAATATTAAGAAATTTATGCGATTGGTTATGGCATTTATTTGTCATTTTATGTTGGCAAAAAAGGATTATCCATCATGGAAAAATAAATTGATAAAAAGCCGGCTATCGGAGTCGAACCGATGACCATCGCATTACAAATGCGATGCTCTAACCTCTGAGCTAAGCGGGCTCACATAATATAATTGTAATATAATGTCAAAAAGAATATCATGTATAAATAGAAAACCACTCAAATAGAAGTAATATTCTAGTTATTCATTACCTATTTTGTTCATATAAACTATATACGTTATAGTTGGTTTTTGTCAAAAGAGAACAGAAAACAATAAAAAACAAAAAAGAGCGCTCAGCAATCTTATTTTAAGATAACTATTCTATATTATAGAATAGATAAATATACAATAAAATTTATAACCATATAACATAATGTATAAAACTGATAAAAAAAGATTAATGTTGAACGTTATAGTATTAAAGTCCACACTATCAAAACGAAAGGAAGAGATAAATTATATGTGAAATATATCTCTTCTTATTGAATTGAAAATACATTAATGATAAAATCTGTTCCGACGGGAAATCTTTCCATTCTTGAATAGGTATAATAGGATATGTAAAAAGGAAACACGGCATAGACTTGTCAATTTAAGATAGTCTAATATATTATTATATATATTACTATATATATCAATTGTTCTCGAAGGAATTCACAAAAAAGGAAAAAATATAGAATCAAATAAATAAATGAAATTATGAAATTACAAATGGAATCGTCTTTTGGTTTTCTCTCAAAGAAAGGGGATATGGCGAAATAGGTAGACGCTACGGACTTGATTGTATTGAGCCTTAGTATGGAAACCTGCTAAGTGGTAACTTCAAAATTCAGAGAACCCCTGGAATTCAAAAAGGGTAATCCTGAGCCAAATCCTCTGTTTAACAAAACAAAGGATAGGTGCAGAGACTCAATGGAAGCTATTCTAACGTATAGAGTTAATTATGTTTTGTTGTGGATAACTGAAATAAATAACTCTATTTCAATAAGAGAAAAGACAGCTTGATTCATATACCGACCGAAGACATAAATACTTATGGATCCAATCTGATTATTAATCATGATCCACATTTATATTTATATTTTTTTTATATATGCATAATAATAATATAAATAATATAATATAGATATATAATACACTGTGATATTGATATATGCATTATATATAGATATATAATATAGATATATAGATATTCATCTATTTCTATTTGTATGCTTCAATTCAAATAATGAATTGAATTCATATACAATAATAAAATAATATATTTATATTATATTATTACAAAAATAATAAGTGAATACATTCCGAGAAAAAGATTCATGAATCCCACTTATTCCAGAGTTTGCTAGACCTTTTGAAAAACCAATTAATGGAACGAGAATAAAGAGAGAGTCCCATTCTACATGTCAATACCGACATCAATGAAATTGAGAGTAAGAAGAAAATCCGTCGACTTTAGAAATCGTGAGGGTTCAAGTCCCTCTATCCCCACCTATCGAACTTCCTACTTATTTATTTTTTAGCAATCATTGAAATTCATTCAGTAAATAAGAAATAATGAAATAATATTTACTTTTTCAGAATAGATTCTTTTTCAAAAAGGAATCAAAATAAAAAAAAATATATCATTTCATGTATACTAAAAGAACACAGATCAGATATAGTACTTTAGACAAGTAAAGTATTAGTATTAATATTAATATTAATATTAAATTTAAGTAAGTGTATCTATGATATAACTCATAAAATGATTTTGACATTTACTAGGTTCTTCTTTGGAATAATTTTTTTATTTTCTCTGAAATTTTAATTTATTGACATAGAGAAAAACACTTTATCTACTACGATAAGGCACCTGAAATCGTCGGGATAGCTCAGTTGGTAGAGCAGAGGACTGAAAATCCTCGTGTCACCAGTTCAAATCTGGTTCCTGACATAAAAAAGGTAGCAAATCATATATCTATTAATACAAATTCATAGAAAGTAGTTAAGAAAGATACACCCATATAAGTGTATCAATATACATACAAATTATTAGGAGAAATAAAAGATAGATGTATGCCTATTTTAATTGTAAAGAACAGAACTCCTTTTTCTTTTTTTGTTATTGTTTGTCCATACTTTGCTTTCTCTAACTTAAAAAAACGAAATCTTCCTCTAAACTTGAAAAACGTCCCATTTTAGAGGAAGTAAAAAAGAATAACCAATATTCTTTATTGCGAAATTGATTTTTGCATTCCTCCTCTGTTTTTGTTTGTCTAAAAAACTCCATATTATATGACCTTTTTACTTTTTATAATTTTTTATAATAATAATAATAATATAGAGTAGCCATTTTTTTTTATTCTTTGTTATGTAGATTATGGAGATGTAGAAAAAACAAGATTTCTTTCTTTTTACTTGGATAAAGCCCAAATAAGGAATTACTATTACTGGAAATTGAAGAGGATTTTATTCTCCTTCAATGAGCATCTTGTATTTCATAGAAATTGGGGGTAATATAGTCCTTACGTAGGGGCCAACCGATCCAACTTTCAGGCATTAGAATACGTTTAAGGCGTGGGTGATTCTCATAAGAAATTCCCAACATATCATAAGATTCACGTTCTTGAAAATCGGCACTTCTCCAAATCCAGAAACTAGACGGGATTTTAGGATTATCCCTTGGAGAGAATATTTTTATGCATACCTCTTCCGGTTTTTCGATACCGTACTGTATTCTCGTCAGATGATAAACACTAGCTAAAAATCCGCCGGGTATTACATCATAGGCACACTGAGAACGTAAATAATTGTACCCATATACATATAAAATAATAGCAATCGAGTCCCAATCCTGAGCTTTTATTTGTAAACTTTCTATTCCTTTATAATCAAAACCCAAAGATCTATGAACCAGTTCATGTTTGACTAACCAATCGGATAAACGAACCTGTTGCATTGTCTTTATTTCTCCAACATTTGTATAAGTATTTCTCTTCGAAAATACAATAAAATTTGTAAAGATTGACTTGTACCTTTTTCTTCTGAAGAAGGAAATCCTACCTAATTCATTAAGGTGAAATGTTTCATTTTTGGATGAGAAAAGTGTTTCCGAAGAGATTTCTTAAATAAAAGATAATATTTAATTGATTGATAAAAAGGATTTCAAGTAAGAGTACTTCGTCGAACAGAAAACTTGTGATTAGTAATAAAAAATCTATTTTTCTGTTGGAATACAGTTTGATCCTCAATTATCTCTCGAGATACCTTTTTACGAAGTTTGATTATAGCATCTATAACTGCCTCTGGTTTAGGTGGACAACCTGGCAAATAGACATCGACAGGAATTAGCTTATCAACTCCCCGAACAGTACTATAAGAATCAGTACTGAACATCCCCCCTGTAATAGTACAAGCTCCCATAGCAATGACATATTTTGGTTCAGGCATTTGCTCATATAACCTAACTAAAGAAGGGGCCATTTTCATTGTTACTGTACCAGCGGTCAAAATGAGGTCCGCTTGCCTAGGACTTGATCTTGGGACCAATCCATAACGATCAAAGTCAAAGCGCGAACCTATTAATGAAGCAAATTCAATGAAGCAACAACTGGTACCATATAGAAGTGGCCATAGACTCGATAGTCTTGACCAATTGGAAAAGTCATTTGGTGTAATTGAAATAACGGAACTTGGGGTTGTTTGAGCACGTAATGGAAACTCCACCAAATTCATAACTGTTTCAATGTATTCTTTTCCTTCCTTTTGTGTATTGGATGGATATTCAATTAAGACCATTCCAAAGCTCCTTTTCGCCATGCATAAATTGAACCAACAATTAAGATAAGCACAAAAATGAAAGCTTCCATAAATACAGATAAACCCAATACATCAAAACTCATTGCCCATGGATAAAGAAAAACTGTTTCAACATCAAAAACAACAAAAACTAAAGCAAACATATAATAGCAAATTCGGAATTGTAACCAAGCGTCTCCTATGGGCTCTATACCCGATTCATAACTAGACAGCTTTTCTGGTCCTTCACTAATTGGGGATATCAATCCTGAAATAACAAATGCAAAGATAGGGATAACGCTTGAAATTATGAGAAATGCCCAGAAAATGTAATATTTGTGAAGCAGAAACATAAAAATACTCCTATTAATGTGGAATAAGCCAAATGGAGCCATTCCATTTCAATTATCATTTTCTATTCCTTACCTTTCTCTAACTAACAGAATAATTCACTTTACTCAAATCAAAATGCATAATGTTTATTTGATGTGGGGCATGTATTCTTTACTAAGGGATCCCTCCTTATCAAAAGTAATACCCATTTTCTCTTTGATTCTTATGGATATTGATCTATAATGTAGACATAAGGTGTTCTGATACAAATGCAAATGGAGCTCTTTCACCTTACCTTGTTGTATTTTCTAAATCGATACACAAAAAGGTTCTTATCCTTTACTCAAAAGACAAGGGAGAGGGGAAATTCAGTTATACTAAATCAAAAGATAAATAAATCAATTACTTCAAATATCACTGTATGAGAATCCAATTTTACTACTACTATTCATTTAATCTAACGAATAGGAATACTCTTAAGACTATTCTAACTATCTGTTATCTTACAACTCTAACATTACTGTCTCCTTTATGGAATTTATATATATTAGGATTATCTATATTAGGATTTATATATATAATAATAATAATATTATGATGATATGATTAGGATATTTCCTTTACCTTAGTTTTCTCTATTGTTATCTTAGACAGTGTAATGTATTTGGAATAATGATAGAATCCATAAATTATCACTATTGCCTCAGGGTGGGGAATTGGACCAAATCCAATGTATTAGGGCTATACGGATTCGAACCGTAGACCTTCTCGGTAAAACAGGTTGAACTAATGATTATCAAAATCATTTAAGCTGTTTCAAAGACCCAACATGCTTTTTTATTGCATTGGGCTCTTTCATCAACTGATGTAAAGATCAGTTAGTCTACCATATTTTTTATTTACAGAAGTATAATAAACTGGCTCCTTATACTCCGATTCATTTGTAAATCTAGGAGAAATACCAAAGTGTTTCAAAGAAGGGTTACCTTGACTTGGGTCTGCAACTTATTTTCAATGTGATTTCTCTCGTTCTGTTGCATGTATAATATGCAATAATATGAAACTTCATACACCTCGAAGTTCATAAGACGAAAAGAGGGGTTTTGAGACCCTTATACTCATTAGACCTAGCATTGAATGGACTAACTATTTACCTTATCAATTAAGATCAAATAAAAGGCAGGTTCTATTCAATAAGACACCAGAATAGGATCGAACCAAATCTTTTGCGTTGTCAGGCTATTTTTCTCTTGTTCTTTCGAATTCATGGAGTAAGACATTGATTTTGCAATAATATGATATGGATTATGTTCCTTGCATAATGAGCTCCTTTGAAAAGCATTGGCGCACGTGTAAACGAGGTGCTCTACCTAACTGAGCTATAGCCCTTGGCAGAAAAATATTAACATATATAAAGTTTATTGTCAAGATGGACATTCTCTAATCCTGCACTCTTCAATCTTTTGATTTACTTTTTCTTTTTAATAGAGTGGGATTGCTTAAAGATAGCATTTGATCTATGATAAGATAATCAATCAAAGTGAAAGATATGACTTTGTAGTGTTAAATTACCTACTTAACTCAGTGGTTAGAGTATTGCTTTCATACGGCAATAGTCATTGGTTCAAATCCAATAGTAGGTAGAACTTATTAGATACCAGCGAATTAACTCCAATATCTAATAAGTTGTTCTACCCATTTTATTTTTTTACTATACCCCTTATACTGGATTATCGTCTTACATTGCCCAATGTAGTGTAATTAAAAAAAATGGGATTACTTCTAAAAATTCTAAAAAATATGCTTTTTTTATTCTTTTTCTGAATTAACTATAGCCTCTACTCGTGTTCTAGCTCGTCGAAGAGCTAGATTAGCTTCGATTACTTGTCTTTTACCTTCAGCTTTATTAAAGTTAGCTTCAGCTATTTCAAGAGCTTGTTGAGCTTCTTGCGGATCAATGTCAGTACTCATTTCTGCATCGTTTCCTAAAACGGTGATCTCATTATTACCTATTCTAGCAAAACCTCCCATCAGAGCCACGGTTAACCATTGATCCTTAAGACGTATTCTTAAAAGACCTATATCTACAGCTGTAGCAATAGGAGCGTGGTTTGGTAATACTCCAATTTGCCCATTAATTGTAGATAAAAGGATTTCTTTCACTTCGGAATCGAAAAGAATTCGATTAGGAGTCAGTACACAAAGATTTAAGGTCATTTCTTCAATTTGCTCTCCACTTCTAAGTTCATAGCTTTCGCGGTAGCTTCATCAATGTTTCCTACCAAATAAAAAGCCTGTTCTGGTAGACTGTCTAGTTCTCCCGAAAGTATTAGTTGAAATCCCCTAATAGTTTCTGCAAGACCAACATATTTTCCCGGAGAGCCAGTAAATACTTCTGCCACGAAGAATGGTTGTGATAAGAAACGTTCAATTTTTCGCGCTCGTGCTACAGTTAAACGATCTTCTTCAGATAATTCGTCCAACCCAAGTATAGCTATAATATCCTGAAGTTCTTTGTAACGTTGTAACGTTTGCTTAACGTTTTGCGCAGTTTCATAATGTTCATCGCCAACGATTCGAGGTTGTAACATAGTTGACGTTGAATCTAAAGGATCTACAGCTGGATAAATACCTTTAGCAGCTAATCCTCTTGATAGCACAGTAGTAGCATCTAAATGTGCAAATGTTGTTGCGGGAGCAGGGTCGGTCAAATCATCCGCAGGTACATAAACTGCTTGGATTGAAGTGATAGATCCCTTTTTTGTAGAAGTAATTCTTTCTTGCAAAGAACCCATTTCTGTACTAAGGGTAGGTTGATACCCCACTGCAGAAGGCATTCTTCCTAATAAGGCCGATACTTCAGACCCTGCTTGTACAAAACGAAAGATATTATCGATGAATAGAAGAACATCTTGTTCATTAACATCTCGGAAATATTCTGCCATAGTTAGGGCAGTCAAACCAACTCTCATACGAGCTCCCGGTGGTTCATTCATTTGACCGTAGACTAGAGCCACTTTTGATTCTGCCAAATTTTTTTCATTAATCACTCCAGATTCTTTCATTTCCTTGTAAAGATCATTTCCTTCACGAGTGCGCTCCCCGACTCCACCAAATACGGATACCCCTCCATGAGCTTTTGCAATGTTGTTGATCAATTCCATGATCAGTACTGTTTTACCTACTCCGGCTCCCCCAAATAACCCAATTTTTCCCCCACGTCGATAAGGAGCTAAAAGATCGACTACTTTAATTCCCGTTTCAAAGATGGATAATCTTGTATCTAACTGTATAAAGGCGGGTGCTGATCTATGAATAGGCGATGTTGCACTAGGATCTACGGGACCAAAATTATCAATGGGGTCCCCAAGTACGTTGAAAATTCGTCCGAGAGTGGCTCCGCCAACGGGAACACTTAGAGGAGATCCCGTGTCAATCACTCCCATACCTCGCGTCAGCCCATCTGTAGCACTCATAGCTACAGCCCTAACTCGGTTATTTCCTAATAATTGTTGCACTTCACAAGTAACATTCATTTTCTGATCAGTAGTGTCTCGACCCTTAACTACCAAAGCATTATAAATATTAGGCATTTTACCGGGGGGAAAAACAACATCCAACACTGGTCCAATAATTTGTGCTATACGCCCTATGCCCTTTTCTTCCATTTTTGAAAACATAGAACTAGAAGTTGTAGGATTTGTTCTCATAATTACAATATGTGAATTATAATAAAAATAAATTCATTGGAATATATCCAAGTTGATTTTCCTTTTATTTTATATTTTGTACCATATAAATAAGATCAATCTAATTACATATAACAGAAATGTCCAATAGCAAGTTCATCAGTTAATTAAATAAGAAAGAAATAGAGAATCACACTTGCTTTAGTTAGTATATTGTTTAATCTAAATCCATTCAAGATGAGATCATTTACTCATTTAATAAGTCAATTGGACAGTTTAGCAAATATAAATATAAATATACTTTTCATAAAATAAGTTCAAGTAGATGAAATTATTAGTCAATGTGCTCTTTTTCCATACTTTTCATTATTCAAATAAATTATGGAATTTCCATTTATTTAAAACCTTATAATGAATCTCCATAATCGATGGATTATTTGGATCTGATTGGGTTTTTCATAAGGATTCCCTTTTTTAGACCCCCTTGCAGTTTATTATACCTATTCTCCTACATATACGACATATAGTAATTCAGATTACTGTCAAGAGAGAGTTTTCTCCACAGTTATGACTTAAATTTGAAAATAATATTCAACATAAAAAGTAACCTATTTTCCATTGGGTTGCATTATCCATATAAAAGAATATACAATATACAATAATATATGTATTGAAGAAAGAATAATAATAACGAATCAACCACATGATATGGTTTAAGAAAATTCATGCAATTTTTCTAATGTAGAGGTTTTTGATAATTTTCATATTGATAATATGAATGTTGCAAAGGTTTTATTTATAACTCATACATATCGAGTCGACCTTGTCATTGTGAGAATTGTAAATTAATTAGTTTTAGGGAGGGATTTATGTCACCACAAACAGAGACTAAAGCAAGTGCTGGATTTAAAGCTGGTGTTAAAGATTACAAATTGACTTATTATACTCCTGAATACGAAACCAAGGATACAGATATCTTGGCAGCATTTCGAGTAACCCCTCAACCCGGCGTTCCTGCAGAAGAAGCGGGCGCTGCGGTAGCTGCCGAATCCTCTACTGGTACATGGACAACTGTTTGGACTGATGGACTTACCAGTCTTGATCGTTACAAAGGACGATGCTATCACTTAGAGCCTGTTGTTGGGGAAGAAAATCAATATATTGCTTATGTAGCTTATCCTTTAGACCTTTTTGAAGAAGGCTCTGTTACTAATATGTTTACTTCTATTGTGGGTAATGTGTTTGGTTTCAAAGCTTTACGAGCTCTACGTTTAGAAGATTTACGAATCCCCCCTGCTTATTCCAAAACTTTCCAAGGTCCGCCTCATGGTATCCAAGTAGAAAGAGATAAGTTGAATAAATATGGTCGCCCCCTACTGGGATGTACTATTAAACCAAAATTGGGATTATCTGCAAAGAACTATGGCAGAGCTGTTTATGAATGTTTACGCGGTGGACTTGATTTTACCAAAGATGATGAAAACGTAAACTCACAACCATTTATGCGTTGGAGAGACCGTTTCTTATTTTGTGCCGAAGCTCTTTATAAAGCGCAGGCCGAAACAGGTGAAATAAAAGGACATTATTTGAATGCTACTGCAGGTACATGTGAGGAAATGATCAAAAGGGCTGTATTTGCAAGAGAGTTGGGAGTTCCTATTGTCATGCATGATTACCTAACTGGGGGATTCACTGCAAATACTAGTTTAGCTCATTATTGCCGCGACAATGGTCTACTTCTTCACATCCATCGGGCAATGCATGCAGTTATTGATAGACAGAAGAATCATGGTATGCATTTTCGTGTACTAGCTAAAGCATTACGTATGTCTGGGGGAGATCATATTCACGCCGGTACAGTAGTAGGTAAACTGGAAGGGGAACGTGAGATGACTTTGGGTTTTGTTGATTTATTACGTGACGATTTTATTGAAAAAGACCGCGCTCGCGGTATATTTTTCACTCAAGATTGGGTTTCCATGTCTGGCGTTATACCCGTGGCTTCGGGGGGTATTCATGTTTGGCATATGCCCGCTCTGACCGAAATCTTTGGGGATGATTCCGTACTACAGTTTGGTGGAGGAACTTTAGGACACCCTTGGGGAAATGCGCCTGGTGCAGCAGCTAATCGAGTGGCTTTAGAGGCGTGTGTACAAGCTCGTAATGAAGGACGTGATCTTGCTCGGGAAGGTAATGAAGTTATCCGTGAAGCTTGCAAATGGAGTCCTGAACTAGCCGCTGCTTGTGAAGTATGGAAAGCAATCAAATTTGAGTTTGAACCGGTAGATAAGCTAGATAAAACAAAATAAAATATAAAGATAAAAATAAACAAATATTCTTTCGTCATTCTCCTTTGTTCTTCTAATGGATTGCAATGAACCCCTGCCCAATCTTTTATTAAAAAAAAGATTGGGCAGAATGCACTATCCAATAAAGAAGAAATGAACATTATCGATATCTACATATCGAAAAGATATGTAGATATCTTTGATCCATATATACAATTACTATATAGTCTAATTGATTGATTGTATAAATTCCCAATACATTGAAGTTGAAGACTAACTAATTCCCAATTTTTACTTTTGATTATCTTTATTCTTGTATCCATAATTCATTCTATGGATTCTGAGGACTAGTAGGGGTAGAGCTTTTGCTATCTCTGAGTTTAAAGCTTTAAAGCTAAAATACCCATTTTTTTTTATCTAGTTTACTGATCTTGTATATTGTCTTTTTCGTTCCATATGAAAATATGAAAACGATCGAATGACTATTCATCTATGGGATTTTCATAAAATAGGGAGTCGGCAAACCTTATGGAAAAACAATGGTTCAATCCAATGTTGTCTAACAAAAAGTTTAAAAAACATAAATGTGGTCCAAAAGAAATCCTTCGGGTTATTGGACATACCGATGGAGTTAAAGAACCCTTTAGAAATGATCAAAAGAACAATTTGAGTTTGAGTTATCATTTTCATACTGTGGAGTATTTATTTACTATCAGGAATATTTGGAAGTTTCTTTCTGATGATACTTTTTTAGTTAGGGATAGGAATGATGATAGTTATTCTTTATATTGTGATATTGAAAATCCTATTTTTGAGATTGAGAAGCATAGTTCTTTGATAAGTAAATTAACCAAGATTTTTCCTAGTTTTTTAATTGTAAATAAGGGATCTATGAGAAACAATCAAAACTATTGGCATTCTATGTATGATACTGAATCGGGTTTGAATAATCATCTTCATAGTTGCATTCATAGTTATCTTCGTTTTGAGTTAAGTATTAATCATCCTCTTTACAGTGGTAATGACAGTGACCCTGACTTATATAGTTTCATTTTGAATAGTTTCTTTTGTACTGACACTATAAATGATAATGAAAATTCTAGTAAAAGAACTAGTAGTAATGGCAATGATTTTGATAGAAATACAAAATATAGACATTTATGGATTCAATGTGAAAATTGTTACGGATTAAATTATAAAAAATTGTTTATGTCCAAAATGAACATTTGTGAACAGTGTGGATATTATTTGAAAATGAGTAGCTCAGATCGAATTGAATTTTTAATTGATCCAGGCACTTGGGATCCTTTAGATGAGGATATGATCTCTATGGACCCCATTGAATTTCATTCCGAAGAGGAACCTTATAGAGATCGTATAGATTATTATCAAAGAACAACAGGGCTAACTGAAGCTATTCAAACGGGTCTCGGTCAACTAAACGGTATTCCACTAGCAATTGGAGTTATGGATTTTCAGTTCATGGGAGGTAGTATGGGATCCGTAGTAGGTGAGAAAATCACTCGTTTGATTGAATATGCTACTAATCAATCTTTACCTCTTATTATTGTGTGTGCTTCCGGAGGAGCACGCATGCAAGAAGGAAGTTTAAGCTTGATACAAATGGCTAAAATCTCTGCTGCTTTATATGATTATCAAGCAACTAAAAAATTATTCTATGTATCAATCCTTACATCTCCTACAACGGGAGGTGTAACCGCAAGTTTTGGTATGTTGGGGGATGTTATTGTTACTGAACCTAATGCATACATTGCATTTGCAGGTAAAAGAGTAATTGAACAAACTTTGAATAAGACAGTCCCTGAGGGTTCACAAGCTGCTGAGCACTTATTTAATAAAGGGTTATTTGACCTAATCATACCACGTAATCTCTTAAAAGGTGCTTTGAATGAGTTATTGGAGCTCCATGGGTTTTTTGCCTTGAATCCATATTTTAAAAAGGAAAAGAAATAGTATAGCTACTGGTACAGTAAAAGTATAGTACTATATATACTATATTCAATCATCCTATTTGTATTATAGTAAATATAATATAATAATATTCAATAAGACAAATATGGAGTTTTAGTTACTTGTTATAAACGAAATAGGAATGATCCATTATCAAAATGGAAAAAATATAGAAAGATACATACCAAATCTAATATATAATAGTAATAGATAATCAATAAATAAAAAGAATCCTATCAATAAAATACTCTATAAATCTTTCAATAGATACAAATAATATTATATATATTATATATAGATAATAATATATATAAGATTAGAATGTATTCTTATATGATTTTCTTCTTCTTCATACTAGAATAGTATAGACTACTATGTCATTTATTATTTATATTGAATTGATACAAAATAAAAATAGATTCATATTCAAATGGAAGAATAAGAAAAAATAACGATTTTTCTATTTTTCTAATAAATAAAAATATCTAAATAAAAATAGGAAATTGGAATTGAGGCAACCATATATGACAGATCTTAACTTACCTTCTATTTTCGTGCCTTTAGTAGGTTTAGTATTTCCGGCAATTGCAATGTCTTCTTTATTTATTTATGTCCAACAAAATAAGATTGTTTAAACCGCATGCCATGAGCACAAAATATGCTTTATCAGTTTATTTATATAAAAAAAATTTATTTATTGTGATCTGATCAAAGATGTATCGTTCTTTACACACAAAAGGAAAAATGAGGTTCTGCATGCATACATGGTATCTGCTTTACATAAATACGTGTAACTTCGTAGAATTAAAGATATGATATATATTATGTATATGATAAAAGAGTAAAACGTATCAACAAATACCTTTTTTAGAAAGTCAATGTATCTAACCAATTCAATAGATTACCCCACATTAGATGAATTCACATGTCATGGCAATAATGCTTAGCTAATGAAATCGATTTATTGAACTAGTCAAAAAGACAAAGAAATATAAAGTAAAAGTTACAAAGTTATTTAGGGTTTTCTATCAATTATAATCGCATAGAACTAAACTAGATTTATTAGAATATGAATTGGCGATCAGAATATATATGGGTAGAACTTATAAAGGGTTCACGAAAAACAAGCAATTTTTTTTGGTCCTGTCTTCTTTTTATAGGTTCACTAGGATTTTTAGTGGTTGGGACTTCCAGTTATCTTGGTAAGAATTGGATATCTTTATTTCCTTCTCAACAAATTCTTTTTTTTCCACAAGGTATCGTGATGTCTTTCTATGGAATCGCCGGTTTATTTATCAGTTCCTATTTGTGGTGCATCCTTTTTTGGAATGTAGGTAGTGGTTATGACCTATTCGATAGAAAAGAAGGAATAGTGTGCATTTTCCGTTGGGGCTTTCCTGGACGAAATCGGCGCATCTTTCTTCGCTTTTTGATTAGAGATATTCAATCAATTAGAATTCGGGTTCAAGAGGGTCCTTATCCCCGTCGTGTCCTTTATATAGACATCAAAGGTCAAGGGGTCATCCCCTTAACTCGTATTGATGATCATTTTTTGACTCCACGAGAAATTGAAAACAAAGCTGCCGAATTGGCCTATTTCTTACGTGTACCAATTGAAGTATTTTGAAATGAATTGAAAAATTAATGAATAAAAAAAGAGAAACATTATAGTAAAAATCCATTTCTAATTAAATGTTGTTTATTTGTCATTTTTATTTTACTCCTCTTATTATGAATATGGAGGTGATTCAACTTACCTACAATAAAACAAAACCTAAAATTTTGGAATAACTAGAATTATATTATACTATAATATAATAACTAATAGTAAATTCAATAGTTAGTCGAATAATAGTGGTTGGGTATACTATAATATAAATTGGATATGAATCTATAACAAAAGGATTTTCTACTTATTTTTCTACAGAAGACCTTTTTTTTATTTAAAGTAAGTAAAGTCTTAGTATATCCAAGATCCAATATATATCTCAATATATCTCAAAAGAAGGATCTTATTGTCTTGAGATATAGGCTGGGCATAGGCATAATCCTTATTCATTTTGCCTCTATTTTATATTCTTTCTATAGATCCACTAAAATAAATGGCATTTTTACACAAAAAGGTAAATAAATAATGAGTTAAATACTCTGGTATTCATTCATCAATTCAAAGAAATCTCATATAGAATCAAACCGGTTCATTACCAATTTAATTTATCCATTTTTACATAGAAAAATGACAAAAAAGAGAGTATTGGCTTCTTTCCCATATCTTGCATCTATAATACTTTTAACCTGGTGGGTCTCTCTATCATTTACTACATATTTTGAACTTTTGATTACTAATTGGTTAAATACCAACCAATCAGAAACCTTCTTGAATGAGATTAAAGAGAAGGACATCCTAAAGATATTTATAGAATTAGAGGAACTGTTCCTGTTGGACGAAATGATAAAGGAATACCCAGAAATCCATATAGAAAAACTTCGTAGAGTAATACATAAGCAAACCATTCAATTGGTCAGAAAGCATAATGAATCTAATCTCCATATCTTTTTACATTTCTTGACAAATGTAATCTGTTTCGCGATTCTAACTGGTTATTTTCTTTTTGGTAATGAGAAACTTGTTGTTCTTAATTCGTGGGTTCAAGAATTTTTGCATAACTTAAGTGATACGATAAAGGCTTTTTCTATTCTTTTAATTACTGATTTATGGATTGGATTTCATTCGACCCATAGTTGGGAATTACTCATTGGTTCATTTTACAAGGATTTTGGATTGGATCATAATGATCCAATTATATCTAGCCTTGTTTCCACGTTTCCAGTGATTTTAGATACAATTGTGAAATATTGGATCTTTCATTATTTGAATAAGGTATCGCCTTCACTTGTAGTCATTTATCATTCCATGAATGAATGAAGAATAAGTTTCGTTTCTACCCTGATAGCGTGACGAATTCTTCAACGTTTATTTGATATTGGAGAAACCCAATCTGTGATATATTAATGGGATTTTTTGTATTTCTACTTGTTCAAGATATTCATCATTATAGTACAACTAAACCCTTTCTAAACTTATTTACAATACAATACAGACTTGTAGATAGGAAACGAGATTAACTCCCTATCTAATTTATTGTAGAAATGTCAGTATCCATAATTGGACATGCAAAATAGAAATCCTTTTTATTGCGTAAAAGAACAGATAACGCGATCCTTTTCTGTATTGATCATGATATACTTAATCACTGTGGCATCGATTGCAAATGCATATCCCATTTTTGCCCAGCAAGGTTATGAAAACCCGCGGGAAGCAACTGGGAGAATTGTGTGTGCCAATTGCCATTTAGCTAATAAGCCCGTGGATATTGAAGTCCCACAAGCGGTGCTTCCCGATACTTTATTTGAAGCAGTTGTTCAAATTCCTTATGATATGCAATTGAAACAAGTTCTTGCTAATGGTAAAAAGGGGGGTTTGAATGTGGGTGCTGTTCTTATTTTACCCGAAGGATTTGAATTAGCTCCTCCCGATCGCATTTCTCCTGAGTTAAAAGAAAAGATAGGAAATCTTTCTTTTCAGAGTTATCGTCCCAATAAAAAAAATATTATTGTGATAGGTCCTGTTCCCGGTCAGAAATATAGTGAGATTGTCTTTCCGATTCTTTCCCCAGACCCTGCTACAAAGAAAGATATTCATTTTTTAAAATATCCAATATATGTAGGTGGAAATAGGGGAAGGGGGCAGGTTTATCCTGATGGGAGCAAGAGTAATAATACAGTCTATAATGCTACCTCAACGGGTATAGTAAGCAAAATAGTGCGTAAAGAAAAAGGGGGATATGAAATCACAATAGTGGATGAATTGGATGAACGTCAAGTGGTTGATATTATACCTTCAGGTCCAGAACTTCTCGTTTCCGAGGGTGAATCCATTAAGCTTGATCAACCATTAACAAGTAATCCAAATGTAGGAGGATTTGGTCAAGGAGATGCCGAAATCGTGCTTCAAGATCCATTACGCGTCCAAGGCCTTTTATTATTCTTTGCATCTGTTGTTTTGGCACAAGTTTTTTTGGTTCTCAAAAAGAAACAGTTTGAAAAGGTTCAGTTGTACGAATTGAATTTTTAGGCTTATAATAAAGCTAGTAATCAGTGCTGATTTACTGTCGATCGAGACAACTATGTATATGTATGATCAAAAGATTCTGTAAATCCATTTTTATTAATAGGTAATAGAGTAAATCTAAAAATAAATGATAAAATAAAATAATTGCAGAGAAAAAGAAGAGAAAAATTAAAGGAGTGAATTCTTTTAGGAGAAATCTGGTATCTTCCTAATCCTTTATTCGGCACAAAAAAAGGGGACTTTTTTTGTGCCTATTTTTCTTCTATTCATTTTATATTAATATTAATTAAACAGATAAATTAAACAGATAATTATATGTCTAAAAGATGCTTTTTTTAGTTTACTAAGAATTCCTTTGTTTTACAATGAAAAGTGAAGAAGAAGTAATGGACAAACAAAGGTAAAATAGATGCTTTTTTTTGAACAAAGAATAAGCTTGTTTAATATTCGAGCAAAGATTCTGTTTTGTCGTTTCTACACAAAAGGGAATCCTTTTATTAGGTTAATTGGATAACTAATCCTTTTGTAAATTATTCATAGATTCGCGTTTTTTCATAAGGGTAATAACTCCGTTCCGCGGGCCCAGGCTCTTTCCATTATAATTTGGTAATGGAAAAGGAGAGCAAAGACCCGCTAAATGATTACTTTTTAATGTTTATAATCTGAGCCATCTTACTACTATAAAGATGAACCTAACCCAGAATATGAACCGTAAAAGAAAACACCTATTAAACCGATTACAAGAATACCAGTTACAGTACCTATCAGCCAAAGGGGAATCCTTCCAGTAGTATCGGCCATTTTCCCTACTTTCCTCCACATTTGATCGAGTAGTCATGCTAAAGACAAAAACAGTTATAAATAATTATGAGGATAGTATCTTTCCGAATTGGATAATATAATTTCTACGATTTTTTTCTCTCAATTAAAAAAGTAATTGGAAAATAAAACGGCAAGCACAAAAATGAGTAATAAACCCCAGTATAGACTGGTACGATTCAATTCCACACTTTGTTCATTCGGATTGGATTGTGTCATAGCTCTATAATTCTATAATTGGAATTAGTTTTATCGTTGGATGAACTGCATTGCTGATATTGACCCCAAAAAAGAAACGGTAGGTACAGCTAATCCGTGAACAGCTAGCCATCGTACTGTAAAAATTGGATAAGTTCGATCTATGGTCATTCAAGGCCTCCTAAAAAGATCTGCTAAATTAATCGAGTTGTTCCAAAGAATCAAAACGGCCAGTTATTAATGGAATTCCTTGTCGACTTTCCGTGAAATATTCATTTGGCCGGGGACTTCCAAACACGTCGTAAGCTAAACCTGTACTGACGAATAACCAACCCGCAATGAATAGGGAAGGTATAGTAATACTGTGAATAACCCAATAGCGAATACTAGTAATAATATCAGCAAAAGAACGTTCTCCCGTGCTTCCAGACATGCTGAGCTCCACTAATTTTTTTACATTCGAAGAGAGGAATTGATTCAGTGAAAGATGGGATCAGTAAATAGAAAGAAAATTTACTAATATTTCCTCTTTGTGAGATCGTCCATTTTGTACCAAAGGTGCTTGTGAGTATACCGAATTAGTATAACTATCCTTCCTCTGGCACAGCAACGCAGTTTTGACCGGTACCAATATTTTGCACAATTCTTTGTTTTTGCTCTTTTGTTATGGCTAAATTCAGTAGATCGATAGGAAGATAAATAAGGATTTCTTTGATTGGTTTGAAAATACTTCTTTCATTCTATTTGAATATATTGGTAAAAAAAAATCCTTTATCATTAGGGGTTTTGCATAAATCATAAAAAAAATAATTAGATTTCATTAGCTCATTAGATATAATTGGAAATCTATGTATTTCTCTTTGGTTAAATGCATTTTAAGTTAACGAATGAAGTAATTCAATTGCCTAATTACTTAATTTCCTACTATACTGAATCAATAAGTTTAAATAATTCATAATAATAAGATCATTTGTTCCAATAAATGAACTAAACGGCTTCCATAAAGATAGAGGTGATTCTAAATTATTTTACTTTTACAATTTATTTTGTAAATTTTTTTTTATTTTGAATTGTGTACAAGATTGGTTAATGGAACAGCCAATGAATCCTTTTCATCTATCGTATTCTATTTTTTTATGGATATGGAAGCCTATATAGGAATCATTTATCTTTCATTTGAAAAAAACAAATTGGATTACTGGAATGAGTTTTTATTAATATTAACGCAAAAAAGGAAGGAAACTTTTGCTTAGGTAAGTGTTTTATTAACATATGTAATAAAAAACACTTTGAATTTCTCCCCTGGCATTTTCATGCTTACTATAACTAGCTATTTTGGGTTTCTACTAGCTGCTTTAACTATAACCTTAACTCTCTTTATTGGTTTAAACAAGATACGATTTATTTGAAATCGAAATGAATTGAATGAATAATTTCAAACAATTTTTCTATAGAATTCTATTTGAACTTTTCTGAGTTATTGAAATTAACTAATAATACATATTAATATGTAGGTATAGATAGATTTTATACCTTTTTACCCTTGGGACAAACCAAAATGATTGAAGTTTTTCTATTTGGAATCGTCTTAGGCCTTATTCCTATTACTTTAGCAGGATTATTCGTTACTGCCTATTTACAATACAAACGTGGTGATCAGTTGGATCTTTAGTTGAGTAATGTTGATTTTTTTGGATTGACTTATTCTCTGTAGTAAGTCCAATTCTGGTTGCAATTTTTAGTAAGCTCTTTGTTATTTTTAATTCGATATCAAATAGACGGAATCACGCTCTGTAGGATTTGAACCTACGACATCGGGTTTTGGAGACCCGCGTTCTACCAAACTGAACTAAGAGCGCTTGCAAAATAAATGACTCCGACTGTATTTCACGTAGAGTATCAAAAAAATAAAAGAGAATCTCCCATGAAAATGGATTATAATGACTTCCTTTTTACTCCTCATAAGATTAAGTAGCAATAGGTAGGGATGACAGGATTTGAACCCGTGACATTTTGTACCCAAAACAAACGCGCTACCAAGCTGCGCTACATCCCTTTTAATCCAGTGTCATTATACAAAATCCTTTGACCGTTTTCTAGATCGTTCTTTTTTGATTCATTATTTTTATTTATATACAATATACAATCTTTTTTCGGTTTGACCCAATTAAAGAAGGGAGTGATATACATACAAAATCCAATCTAGCATTTAAAAGTAAAAGAGAAATGATTGTCTATTGGATTGAGTATCTTTTCTATTTTCAGGGAGAAGAGCTCCTAGGGATTTAGTGTTTCATTCATTGTACATTACATATATATTTATATTTTATTGAATAATTCCAAGTCTAAATAAAAAAAGGATCTTGAACTACAACAACTGACCATATATGTATTTTATTTTTTTTGAATAAAGAAAGGAGGATTTTCAATGCGAGATATAAAAACATATCTTTCCGTAGCACCTGTGCTAAGTACTCTATGGTTTGGGGCCTTGGCAGGCCTATTGATAGAAATGAATCGTTTATTCCCAGATGCTTTGTTTTTTCCTTTTTTTTCATTCTAGTTGAAAATGAAACTAAACTAATTGATAGTTAAAAAAATGAGTTAGAACAAATTGTATTACTTAATTATTTATATTTATCCTTCAAATTACTTTTTATAATTTCATTTAGTATATTCTTTTTTTTTATTTTTATTGTTTGAGTTGATTAGCTAATTGGGATTGATTTAATTTTACTATTTTTTTGAATGCATATTTTATTAATTAGATAATGACTTTATATATTATATAAAAAATGAAAGTAAAACATAACATATTTATAAATGCGGTTAGTAATTTGAATTATGATTTTTCTATTGAATTTAAATAAAAATGGAAGAGTGACGGCAAATAAGTCAAAAGTCTAAAGGAGGTGTTTATGGCCAAGGGGAAGGGTGTTAGAGTCCGAGTTATGTTGGAATGTACTGGTTGTGCTCAAAAAGATTTCAATCTCAAAAAGGCATCGCCGGGTATTTCTAGATATATTACTCAAAAGAATCGCCACAACACACCTAGTCGATTAGAATTGAAAAAATTCTGTCGTTATTGTAACAAGCATACAATTCATGGAGAAATCAAGAAATAGATCAATGTAAATGCCGAGCATCATGGATTCGGTGATTCAAAAAAGAACAGAACTAATATATTAACTAATAATAACTAAAGGGTAAGAACTAAGAAATTAATAAAATCAATTCATAAAATGAATAATTAATAAAATGAGTTATTATATTAATACAAATACAAAAAGAGAGCCTATTTCAGTTGGATCTGAAATGATAATAAAATTAAGGTAAGTAAGATATTTTAATAGATAAGGAATAACCTATGGATAAATACAAGCAACCTTTTCGTAAATACAAAAGATCTTTGCGTAGGCGTTTACCCCCCATTGGAGCAGGGGATCAAATTGATTATAGAAACATGAGTTTAATTAGTCGATTTATTAGTGAACAAGGAAAAATATTATCTCGACGAATAAATAAATTAACCTTGAAACAACAACGATTAATTACTATTGCTATCAAGCAAGCTCGTATCTTATCCTTATTACCCTTCATTAATAATGATAAACAATTTGAGAGAGTTGAGTCGACTTCCAGAATTACTAGTTCTCGAACCAGAAAGAAATAGGTAATTCTCCAATTCAAATTGCCTAAAGATTTCAATTATTCCAATTCCAATTAGAATTACATTTCACTTTTGATTTTTGTTTGAAAAATGTTCGTTCATTTATACTAATTATATTAATATTAATAGTAATTACATGAATCGGAATTTCTTTTTATTTGATTCTTTCTATTTCCCGGAGTTCTGTCTCCGGGGAATTCCGTTTCAACCATTCCTGTATGTAGATTATACTTGACAATCTAATCTCTTATTGGATGATCTTATTGGAAATCATGTAAAGACAATTCTTATTGGATATAGCAATTTGCGCAAGTATTTTTCGATTAATAAGCAATTGCTTTTTATACAGATTGTTTATAAACCTACTATAACTATGAAATATCTTATTTTCACGAATTACTGCATTTATCCGAGTAATCCATAAACGGCGAAAATCTCTCTTTTGCCTACCTCTATCTCTATGAGATGAAACCAAAGCTCTCATTTTCTGTTGAGTAATCGTTCGAGTCAGTCTGGAATGAGCCCCTCTAAAAGTTGATGCAAATAAACGAATTTTTGTTCGACGTCTCCGAGCTGTATATCCTCGTTTAACTCTGGTCATTGAAAAAGATTGAACCTTAATGAATAACTAATTGACTCTTCTTTTTTCAGTTATTCTTTTTTCCTTACCCATTAATAACAAAACGGATTCTTCCAATGTATAAAATAGTAATTCCAATGGCTTTTCTTTTGCTACTCTAACTTTCCCAACCACATTTTCTTTTTGATTCCACTGATTTAAGTTCAGTTATTGATTATTTCATCTGGAAATAAAAAAGGAGAATGGAATGGTACTCAAAAAAATGGCGGGTTCCTTCGTTTCTATGGCTACCTCTTAAACAGTAAGGTCCTCTCTATACACCGGAGCTCCTTTTTTACAATTTTAAAAAATGTTATTGTGAACTTGCATAGTTCACAAGAGTTTGCTCTACCTACAGTAATCCATCTTTTCACAATAAATAAGAGTTTTTGTACAGTGACGGCATTTTTTTAGGAAAGTTGGCTAGGTAGCTGACCCTCTGAATCCGTTCTTGCAAGAAAGCCCTTTCGCTCTTTCTTAGTACTATTTAATCCGCTTAATGGATAACTATTTGCTACCAATGGTAATTATTGCACTAATATAAACCATAAATTCAATATATCATATAATCCATTTTATATGTATACCATAGAGATCTTTGATCCTACGGCTTATTCTATTGGCTTATTTTATTAGTACTTTTTCTTTTATTTATATTTCTAAATGTAAAAAGATCTTTTATTTCTTCGGACTTATAATATTATCTGAACGAGTCGCCCATACACCCTAGTACATGTTCCTCTACGCTGAGGACATCCTTTAAGAGCAGGAGATTTTGTAACATTTCTTATTGGCTGTCTTGCGTTTCTAATCAGTTGTTTAATAGTTGGCATATCAGATGTATATATAATACAATGGATTGGTTTAGATCGATCTTAACCTGATCTTTAGGTATTCCATCGTAAATTAAATAAAAATGGTATTATGTTTTGAAATCTATTTATACTTCATTATTTTCATCTGCTACAAGATCGACAATTCCGTGAGCTTGGGCTTCTGTTGCTGACATAAAAATATCCCTTTCCATGTCTTCGGATATTACCCATAAGGGTTTGCCCGTTCTTTGTACATAAATCTTTGTAAGGGTTTCACGAAGTTTTAGTAGTTCTTCCGCTTCCAAGAAAAAATCGCCTGTTTGTGCTTCATAAAATGAACTAGCAGGTTGGTGAATCATAACCCTAATTTTATTTAGATAATAGCATGAACGGTTCTTTGATAAAAAAATAATAAAAAAATCCAAATAAAATAAACAATGAAATTCAATTAAACAACCGTACGTGCATCTTTTGTTCATTGCATACGGCTCTGCAATGGAATTGATTTTTGTCTCTTCTTTTATTCTTAATATGAAAAACCCATTTGATCCAAATTGGTAAATGATCCACTTACCACCTTTTTTTTCATAAATAATCTAGTAAAAATACTATGAGGGTTCAATTACTAATTACTATATATATTTATCTTTTATTTTGTATTCTATTTAGTAATCCCAAAGTGTCTTTATTATATAATCCAATCCAATAAAGAAAAAGACATTTTTGTGACGCTATAATTTCCGATATAACGGATTAAACAAAAAAGAATCCTTTTTCATACTACTAGTTCGATATAACATCGTATTTTAGAAAAGAACAATAATGCGTAGTGTTTTTTTGTTTTGTTCATATCGAACTCGGATTGCCATGCTATTATTACTTATTCTTCTATTTATAATCAATGTGGCGAAGGCATAGTTTTCTTTTTTCTTTTACAATGTTAAATAAAAACTCATTGACGCCAAGCGTGAGGAAATGCTAGACGTTTGGTAATTTCTCCTCCAACTAGAACGAAAGATCCCATTGACGCAGCTAATCCTATGCATATTGTATGTACATCAGGTGGCACAAATTGCATAGTATCATAAACGGCTAGTCCAGGTATTACCCATCCGCCGGGGGAGTTTATAAACAAATAAAGGTCTTTGGTTTCATCTTCTAAACTGAGATATACCATGAGACCCACAATTTGATTAGAAATCTCGTTATCGACTTCTTGTCCTAAAAAAAGTAATCTTTCTCGATAAAGTCGGTTGATTAGGAAAAATGGTATCCTTGGGGAGAACCCTACATGCACTTTTTAATGCATAAAGTTCAACAAAATGGCGAAAAAAGAATCAATGTCTTGATTCTAGTTTGATTTCTTTTTTCCTTAACGCTAATGCAACAATCATGCAATTTTTCTAGCATATATCATTCCACAATCCAATTAGAGACGTTTTTGACTCTTTGAACTATAAAAAAAGAATTTACTGAACTTATTCCATTAACATTTCATTGATGCATTGTTTCATCGAAATGAAAATCCCGATGGTATTTTCTTGTTTCTGTATTGGTCCCTTTCCTTTTTTAGGTTTACGGTCTACTTCGGGAAAATGAAAATATCTGTTAAAGTTAAAATGGGATTTGCACATATAGAGAAAATCCTCTGAATACCCTATTTTTTTTAATTTATCTTTTGTTTTTTCACTTATTTCCTTTAACGATCAAATTAGTTGATTTGATATATTCAACATAATATTTATTCTCTTGCTCTTGGTAAACAATTTTTTATCATTACTATATCATTAATATACTATAGTAAGTATAATAATCTTTTATAATACAAGTGGTAATCGGACATATATTATTCCTTTTTTACAAATCTGGTATTTTCTAAACGAAGCCTGAATACTTTATCCATCCAAGGAAACCATCAATTGGAATTAGTATAAATTCAAAAAAGGGATCCCCATATAAATGGATTTCATTGCACTTCACGCTCATAAAGATGTATTCAATACACTTTGGTGAAATCGAAGATATCTCTATTGAGAGAGAAAACGGGTAAATCCCATAAGACCCAATATGCCTGACAAGTCGCATTATATGTCAACCCAAGCTGCATCTTCCTCTCCGGGACTCCGAAAAGGTACTTTTGGAACACCAATGGGCATAAAATGAAAGAAAAAAATAAATAATATACTGTACTTTAATATGGAAACGTAATAATTCATTAACAAATTGTAAAATGTGACATTGTAAAAATAATAAGGATAAAAGGGTGTTTATTGTCTTTATTATTTTTTCTTTATTTTATTGTTGTTTTTTTATCTTATTTGTTTGATACAGAGATTGAGAAGTTTATAAATCAAGTGAATACAAAATAGAACAAAAAGGGTCACGAAAGTTTTATGCAAAGTATTTCCCATTGCATATTGAGACTGATCGGGTATAAAATAAATCTGCTTATGTTTGTTCTTAGGAATCCAATTGTTCCATTAATTAACTCTTTCTTATATAGAATTTACAGTAAGGGTTAGGTATTTAGTATATAAATATAGGATTTACAATGTGATAAAATCAATTGATGTTTATTTATCTTTGATAAAGGGGTATTTCCATGGGGTTGCCTTGGTATCGTGTTCATACTGTTGTATTGAATGATCCCGGTCGATTAATTGCTGTTCATATAATGCATACAGCTTTAGTTTCAGGTTGGGCTGGTTCGATGGCTTTATATGAATTAGCAGTTTTTGATCCGTCGGACCCCATTCTTGATCCAATGTGGAGACAGGGTATGTTTGTTATACCCTTCATGACTCGTTTAGGAATAACCAATTCTTGGGGTGGGTGGAGTATCTCAGGAGGAACTATAACAAATCCTGGTATTTGGAGTTATGAAGGCGTCGCAGCGGCACATATTGTTTTTTCGGGCTTGTGTTTCTTGGCAGCTATTTGGCATTGGGTTTATTGGGACCTAGTAATATTTTCTGACGAACGGACGGGAAAACCTGTTTTGGATTTGCCAAAGATCTTTGGAATTCATTTATTTCTTTCAGGACTAGCTTGCTTTGGTTTTGGTGCATTTCATGTAACAGGTTTGTATGGTCCGGGAATATGGGTATCTGATCCTTATGGGCTGACTGGAAAAGTACAAGCCGTAAATCCATCATGGGGAGCGGAAGGCTTTGATCCATTCGTTGCAGGAGGAATAGCCTCTCATCATATCGCAGCGGGCACGTTGGGTATATTAGCGGGTTTATTCCATCTTAGTGTCCGCCCTCCTCAACGTTTATACAAGGGACTACGCATGGGCAATATTGAAACTGTACTTTCCAGTAGTATCGCTGCTGTTTTTTTTGCAGCTTTTGTTGTTGCTGGAACTATGTGGTACGGTTCCGCAACGACTCCAATGGAATTATTTGGTCCTACTCGTTATCAGTGGGATCAGGGATACTTTCAACAAGAAATATATCGAAGAGTTAGTAGTGAATTAGCTGAAAATCGTAGTTTATCGGAAGCTTGGTCTAAAATTCCTGAAAAATTAGCTTTTTATGATTATATTGGTAATAATCCAGCTAAGGGAGGGTTATTCCGGGCAGGTTCGATGGATAATGGTGATGGGATAGCTGTTGGATGGTTAGGTCACCCCGTTTTTAGAGATAAGGAAGGTCATGAACTTTTTGTGCGCCGTATGCCTACCTTTTTTGAAACATTTCCAGTAGTTTTGGTAGATAAAGATGGAATTGTGAGAGCCGATGTACCTTTTAGAAGAGCAGAATCCAAATATAGCGTTGAACAAGTAGGTGTAACAGTTGAATTCTATGGGGGTGAACTTAATGGAATAAGTTATTCTGATCCCGCTACTGTGAAAAAATATGCTCGACGCGCACAATTGGGGGAAATTTTTGAATTGGATCGAGCTACTTTAAAATCGGACGGTGTTTTTAGAAGCAGTCCAAGGGGTTGGTTCACTTTTGGACATGCTACGTTTGCTTTGCTCTTCTTTTTTGGACATATTTGGCATGGAGCTAGAACCTTGTTTCGAGATGTTTTTGCTGGTATTGATCCAGATTTGGATGCTCAAGTGGAATTTGGAACATTCCAAAAGGTTGGAGATCCAACTACAAGGAGACAAGCAGTATGATAGACTCTTTGCTTGTTTTTTGATCTATTTAATATGTACCATTTTTTCTTTTTATTTATTTTTTTATATTGAATATAAGAATAATCATTTTTCAAAACTATTGATTATTTCAATAACCGCCTTTTCTTTGACTCTTTTTATTTACTTCTAATATATAATATTCTATTGTCCTATGAATGAATAGGTGTGGAAGCTATAATTGTAAACCACGATGGAATCTATGGAAGCATTGGTTTATACATTCCTTTTGGTATCTACTTTAGGGATAATCTTTTTTGCTATCTTTTTTCGAGAACCTCCTAAGGTTCCGACTAAAAAAATGAAATAATCGTTCAAATAAAAGTAATGAAATTGAAGTAAGGGGTCTTCCACTCCAATGTGATGTGGTCGACCCCTTACTTCAATTAGTCTCCGTGTTCTTCGAAAGGATCTCTTAATTGTTGAGAGGGTTGCCCAAAAGCAGTATATAAAGCGTACCCAGTAAAACTTACAAGTAAACCAGATATGAAAATGGCGACTAAAGTGGCTGTTTCCATTTTTTAATAATTTTTTTTTCAAGTAATAATTGTAATGGATTCACAATGAGACCGTTTATTTACAACTACAACAGAATAGCATACAAAGTCAACCGATCTCAATCAATCATTAAATCAAATTTATGGCTACACAAACCGTTGAGGATAGTTCTCGATCTAGGGCAAAATCAACTTCTGCAGGTAGTTTATTGAAACCTTTGAATTCCGAATATGGTAAAGTAGCTCCCGGTTGGGGGACTACACCACTTATGGGAGTCGCAATGGGTCTATTTGCAATATTCCTATCCATTATTTTGGAAATTTACAATTCTTCTGTTTTATTAGATGGACTTTCCACGAATTAGATTTTTAAGATTACGAACTCTGAAGTCATAAGACATAAGATAACTTTACATAAAATAAAAGCTATTTTACTTATCATTTTTATTCTTAGACATTGTGGTAGTTCGACTGTGAAATTTCTTATTTTTAGTTTCGGAATATGAGTGTGTGACTTGGCATAATTGATCCTATTGATAATATATAGAACGGACCTATTATCCCTATCAAGATAATTCTACTTTGTCGGATATTTATTTGAACTTGAATATCTGGAACACAAAATCTATCCAATAGATCCATAAAAGAATTATATGAACTATGATTTATATTTCTTTATTTAGATCTCGCAACCGAATTCGAACGAAATTACAATAGGTATTTCCAAATAGAACGAATGTTATTCATTCATTTCAATTGATTGTTACTATTGTTACAGAATGGCAATTCTTTTATAGATCTCGTTGAGTTTGAGTTCTTTCTTCCATTCATTTGATAAGTTATCATGAAGGAGTTCTTACTCAGAGAACTCTTGTTGGACTAAATTATCGGGGTGCTAATATGAATCTGAGGTTTAAATTTCAATTGATTCATAGGAATTCAACAAGATAATTCCTATCAGTAGTAAAACAAAAAAAACAATAAATATAAATAAGTTGTCAAAATCTTTTTGTATTTCTATTAAAAATGAATATTCCATAGGGAAGGAAGAGAATATTCAAGAGGTCTGTAATAATACAACCAAGATAAGGAAAGACAGATAAGCCTACTTGATCTTTTTGGCATTATCCTCACAAAGAAAAAATTTCGGATTTTTGTATTCCATCTCTGCAATGACAAGTGGATTCCCTGGATTATGCAGTTTTGAAATTAATATTTATGCCGGATAGATTCGTTGAAATCGGAATTTGTGTGTTTTTGTTTGAGCCGTATGAGATGAAATTTTCATATACGGTTCTCAGAGGGGGATTCCTTTGGGTAACCTATCTCAATAAAGTATATGATTGGTTTGAGGAACGTCTCGAGATTCAAGCAATTGCAGATGATATAACTAGCAAATATGTTCCGCCTCACGTAAACATTTTTTATTGTTTAGGAGGAATCACACTTACTTGTTTTCTAGTCCAAGTTGCTACTGGTTTTGCTATGACTTTTTATTATCGTCCAACCGTTACGGAGGCTTTTTCTTCTGTTCAATACATAATGACTGAGGCCAACTTTGGTTGGTTAATTCGATCCGTTCATCGATGGTCAGCAAGTATGATGGTTCTAATGATGATTCTGCACGTATTTCGTGTGTATCTTACGGGCGGATTTAAAAAACCTCGTGAATTAACTTGGGTCACTGGTGTGGTTTTGGCTGTATTGACTGCATCTTTTGGTGTAACGGGTTATTCTTTACCTTGGGATCAAATTGGTTATTGGGCAGTAAAAATTGTAACGGGTGTACCTGAAGCTATTCCTGTAATAGGATCACCCTTAGTAGAATTATTGCGCGGAAGTGCTAGTGTGGGTCAATCCACTTTGACTCGTTTTTACAGTTTACACACTTTTGTGTTACCTCTTCTCACTGCTGTATTTATGTTAATGCACTTTCTAATGATACGTAAGCAAGGTATTTCTGGTCCCTTATAGAAAATAAAGATCGTCAAGATTGAAATATTACAATTGGTTATAGTAAATATTTGGAATTATTTCATATTGGGAAGGACAATAGTATTTCATTGCTACAAATATAGATTATTTATTTACAAATAAGACATGTTTTTTGGATACTTTTATTCAACTCTTCCATATTATTCTACTTTGGATTTGATATGAATATGATATGAATAGTTGAAGTAAATTTGAAGAAAATAAGGACGGATTATGGGAGTGTGTGACTTGAACTATCGATTTTGCTATGTAGATATATTGTTTTATCTGCTACATTAGAATTTACAACCAAATGTGTCTCTGCATCCAATCCAATCAACATGTATATGCCCTGTGACATAGGGTAGGCCGGTTATCTTGCGGAGAATCTTTTCTATGATCCTGTCAAAATATTTTTATTTTATATTTTCTTTATTATAGGCTTCGTCAAATCCGTAAACCGTAGAATAGTAATAGAAAAATCATGTTACAATTTGATGAAATCGGGCTTCTTTAATTCTGTACTTAGATTACTATTTTACTTTTAAGATATTCTATAGTTTTTTTTATTCTTATATATCGTATAGGTTGTGATCGCTTTAGTTGGAAAATGCATTCATTTCCTTTGCATTGATTATAATCTATTTTATTATCGGAGTAAAAGATAGGATCTAAGGAAAAGCATAGATCAAATTTTTGAGTAACAAGAAAATATTTTGGTTTGGACATAATGCAAGTAATAGAATAGAGATTGGGGGGATAATAAAAAATCTAGATACATGAGACAATCCAAAAAGCAATTGATTATGATCAAATAATTGAAGCCCGCTTGGATATTGAGCATTTACATATAGAATTGGAAAATTTCTACTTAGGAACGGAAAATACAATTAGAGAAATATTTTATTACCTAAAATAATTCTAAACATTGTTACATTGTTTTATTATATTATATTTTTATATATTTTGCATAGTTCAAGTTTTTATGTAATTTATTTGATTATTGCTCGAGCCGGATGATAACAAATGATCATGTCCGGTTCCTTTGGGGGATGAATTATTATGAATTCGCCTATCCAAATAATAAAAAAACCTGATTTAAATGATCCTGTATTAAGATCCAAATTGGCTAAAGGGATGGGTCATAATTATTATGGGGAACCTGCGTGGCCTAATGATCTTTTATATATTTTTCCAGTAGTTATTTTAGGTACTATTGCATGCAACGTAGGCTTAGCGGTTCTAGAACCATCTATGATTGGTGAACCTGCAGATCCTTTTGCAACTCCTTTGGAGATATTACCTGAATGGTACTTCTTTCCCGTATTTCAAATACTTCGCACAGTACCCAATAAATTATTGGGTGTTCTTTTAATGGTTTCAGTACCAACTGGGTTATTGATAGTACCTTTTTTGGAGAATGTGAATAAATTTCAAAATCCATTTCGTCGACCAGTAGCCACAACGGTTTTTTTGATCGGTACTATAGTAGCTCTTTGGTTAGGTATTGGAGCAACCTTACCTATTGATAAGTCTTTAACCTTAGGACTTTTTTAGTTCTTTTGCAAATTCATTGAATCATGAAATACCATGGTGTAGGTATCTAAAGAAATAGTTACTTTACAGTAAAGCTTCTCTAGATACTACAAATTGTCATTTTATTATATAATTTTATTATAATCTATTCCACATACTTTATATTTTATATATTGATATTGTGCGCGATAAATAAAACCACATATCTTTTGTATTTTCTTTAATTATTTTTTTCCTATTCCAATTTGCATTAGTAATTATAACATGGTAAAAAAAGGACAGTAACCAATTTAAAATGAAAAGTTATTCTTAGGTAAATTCATTTTAAAAAGTTTATTTAGAGTTTCCAATATTTCTTTTTCCTCTTCCATGCAAAAAGATTCGATTTTCCTAAGCTCTTCTGGATTCTTATTCAAAAGGTCAAATAATGTATGTATATTGGACCTTTTAAGTAAATTATACATCTTGGAAGGCAATTCTAATTGGTCAATAAAAATACAATTCACAGGAATTTCCTTTTTGTTTTTCTTTAAATCAGTGAATCTTTTTTGAAATGTGACAAACGGTGAAGTAAATCTATTATTCTTTTCCTCCATATTTATGTCATCTTCCTCCACATGGAGAAACGGAATAAATAAATCAATCAAATTACGCGAAGCCTCATAAAGTGCTTCCTTAGGAGTTAAACTCCCATTGGTCCATATTTCTATAAAAAGAACTTCTTTTTTTTCGTTTCCATAAGAATGAATACTATAATTCACATTTCGAACTGGCATGTATACAGCATCTATCGGATAACCTTTATCTTTATAGTTTTTTGTGGATTCCCTATGATATCCACGATCTTTCTTGATTTTTAATCCAATACACAAATCAATTGGTTCTTTTAGGTTAGCTATATATTGCGTCGTGTCAACCATTTGCACGGAAGAAGGTAAGATGATATCTTGAGCAGTTACGCATCTAGGACCTCTGACACAAATGGATGCATCACTAACTCCATAAAGATTGCTTTTTAATACAATTTCTTTCAAATTAAGTAAGATCTCATGTACTGATTCTTCAATACCTGTTATTGTAGAATATTGATGTGGTAATTCCTCAGATTTTGCACGTATGATGCATGTCCCGTCTATCTCTCCAAGTAAAGCCCGTCGCATGGCAATACCTATGGTATCAGCTTGACCTTTCCTAAGTGGGGACAAAAAGAAACGACCATAATAAAGACGTTTACTGTCTATTCTTGATTCAACACACTTCCACTGTATTGTTCGAGTGAGTCCTGTTACTTCCTTTCGAACCATACTCATTTTTTATGATGTAATTATTTATTTCTCTTTAAATTATTTTCATTCGAATTTCTACACACGTCTTTTTTTAGGAGGTCGACATCCATTATGTGGCATAGGTGTTACATCACGTACATAACTTAAGAGAATACCACTTCTACGAATGGCTCGCAATGCTGCATCTCTTCCAAGACCAGGCCCTTTTATCATAACTTCTGCTCGTTGCATACCCTGATCTAAAATGGTACGAATAGCATTTACTACTGCCGCTTGAGCTGCATAGGGTGTTCCCCTTCTTGTGCCCTTAAAACCGGAAGTACCAGAGGAAGCCCAAGAAACCACCCGACCTCGTATATCCGTAACCGTTATAATAGTATTGTTGAAACTTGCTTGAACATGAATAATTCCTTTTGGTATTCTACGTCCATTCTTACGGAAATCAATACGCCCATTTCTACGTGAATGATTTTTTTGCATGATTTTTTTTATCATATTTTAGCATCTTATAAAATAAATTTGATTAAGAAATAGATTTGATACATAAAGAGGAGATATGGAGATATACATTTCTTGGGAAAATACAATCTGCATTATGTACTTTATTTTGTTATTTCTTTTAATTTACCTATTCAAAGGTAAGGTTCTTTTTTGGAAAGACTATCCTTGTCTTTGTTTGTGCTTTGGATTAGAACAAATTACTATAATTCGTCCACGCCTACGGATTAGTCGACATTTTTCACAAATTTTACGAACAGAAGCTCTTATTTTCATATTTATTATATTATAATTATAATATTATTTTTGTTTGAAATAAAATTATTCTATTTTGTTACTTTCATTTTGAAATCTAGAGTTTGATTTTCACTTCAGAGAAAGAATTTAATCTTTGGTGCGAAGTCTATAAATGATGCGTCCCCTAGTTGAATCATAACGACTGAGCTCAATTTTTACTTTATCCCCTGGTAGTATTCGTATAAAACTGCGTCGGATCCTTCCTGAAACGTATCCTAAAATCAGATCTTTATTATCTAAAAGGACTCGGAACATACCATTGGGAAGTGATTCAGTAATTAAACCTTCATGAATTAATTTTTTTTCTTTCATTCCTTTTATTTGAAGTATCAATTAAATGGAGGAAGCGCTATATCTTTTTTTTTCATTTTTACTTTTAAAAACTTGAGATAAAATGAAGATGAAGGTATCGGAAGAAAAAATTACCATATATAACATATAATTTCTCCCCCAATTCGCTGCAGTCGAGCTTCTCGATCTGTCATTATACCATGAGAAGTTGAAAGAATGACAATTCCTATTCCACTTAGAATCTTAGGAATTCGTTGATAGTTGGAATAAATTCTTAAGCCGGGTCGGCTGATACGCTTTAATACAGTTTTAGCTTTATATATTTCTTTTTGAGTCTTTCTATATGGTAGAGTTAAAACAAAAAAGGATTTATGATTTTTCTCATGTTTACGAATATTTTTAATAAAGCCTTCTCGTAGAAGTATTTCTATAATGTTTTTAGTAAGATTTGTCGATGCTACTTGTACTGTTCTTTTTTGATTCATATCAGCATTTCTTATAGAAGTTATTAGATTAGCAATAGTGTCCTTACCCATAAAAAACTATGTATTTCTCCCAATTTAGATGTAATCAACATGCTCTCTTTTTTATTTATTCTAAAGTAGATATACGTGAGATGAAAATGGACTAATTTTTCTAATCTATTTATTTTTTTGAACTAATTTGTAGTAGTTTTTTATGGTAACAATTTTTTATAATACTTCAGGAGCTAATGAAACTATTTTAGTAAAGTTCAACTGCCTTAATTCTCGAACGATCGCTCCAAAAATCCGGGTTCCTTTTGGATTTCCATCTTGATCAATGACAACGGCTGCATTGTCAGTATAACATATTATCATACCGTTTTCTCGTTTGAGTTCTTTACATGTACGTACGATTACGGCTCTAATCACTTCAGATCTTTCTAGAGGCATATTAGGAACTGCTTCTTTAATTACAGCAACAATAACATTACCGATATGCGCATATTGTTGATTACCAACTCCTATGATTCGAATACACATCAATTTTCGAGCTCCACTGTTATCTGCTACATTCAAAATTGTCTGAGGTTTAATCATATATTTTTTTCATACAAAAGGATGAAATAAGAAAGAAATTTTAATATTTTCTGTCCAGAAATGGGTCAATCATTCATCCTAAATCTTTCTTTTTTTATATATCCTTATACTGAAATAATAAATTGAGTTCGTATAGGCATTTTGCGCGCCGCTATTGAAATAGCTGCTTTAGCTACGGTTTCGGATACTCCACTCATTTCATAAAGTATTCGACCTGGTTTAACAACGAATACCCAATATTCGGGAGAACCCTTTCCCGAACCCATACGCGTTTCCGCCGGTCTTACTGTAACAGATTTATCGGGAAAAATGCGTACCCATACTTTTCCACCGCGCCGTGCATATCTTGTCATTGCTCTGCGTCCTGCTTCTATTTGTCTAGCTGTGATCCAAACTGGTTCAAGTGCTTGAAGAGCATATTTGCCGAACGCTATTTTATTGCCTCGACAAGATATTCCTTTCATTTTTCCTCTATGTTGTTTACGAAATCTGGTTTTTTTCGGGTTATAGTCGATGTCATTCCATCTCTATTCCAGAACTGGACATGAGAATTTCTTCTCATCCAGCTCCTCGCAAATAAACAAATACAAAGAAAGGGTATAAACGAATGTCATATTAAAAAAAGGATAAATTAGATTTTCTATTATAAATAGAATTTGATAAATATCAAAATATTTTTATTAATTGAAATAAACCTTTTTTTATTTCTATGTAAATCATAAATTAGACTTATGTCACAACACTAGCCAATCCTTTTTTGATTTCGCGGGCGAATATTGACTCTTTACTGCTATAACCTATTTACTGCTATAACCTATAGTTATATATTAATTTGAATTCTTTCTTGGGGTTTTTCGCCATCCCACCTATGGGTATTTTTTGATATTCCATATTTTTTAGTTTTTAATGGAATTTTATTTGATACAGTCATAGGTTCTTTCGTTCCTATAGCTTTGCCTTTTTAATGGTTAGGTTTGATTTCTGCAATGAAGCTTTAAACAATATTTGTATTAGTCAATTTATTTAGTTTTATTAACTCGAAGCTCTGTATTCTCTATTTTTCTTATTATGCTATTACTATTATTAGCTATTAGCAAATGAATCTTAATTATTTTCATGCTTTATCACATTGCTTTTTATGACATGAGTCATGGACCATCCATATTTTAATGATATATCTTTTTTCTTATTCTTTTTTCTTTCTTTCTATCATCCTCCCTTTTATCCACATCCCTTTCTTTTTTAACATGTAATCGGATTTATTTAACAAAGTTTACAGTTGCTATAATGATCTAATTAATTGATTTACTCATTCCTATATATAGTCACTTTTCATCGGGATCTCGATAATAAGAAGCAATAAGCTTATTTTTTGTTAAGTTTAGAAGTAGTATTTAGTAAAGTTTTTTTTACTCTTACTATTAAATTCTAAAGAAAAAATGAACGAATCGCACACTAAGCATAGCAATTTATATAAAAATAGAGTTTTGATTAAACCTTATAGAATTAAATGGAAATTTTCTATTGCCTAATGGAATTATCATTATTAATCTTTTTGGGGAAAAAGGAAAAGACAAAGAGAATTCTTTTTTTATTTTTCTTCGTTTAGGAATATCCAAATTTTTATGCCTAATACTCCATAGATAGTACGAATTGTTGACAAATAATAATCTATTTTAGCACAAATTGTTTGTAGAGGAACCCTGCCTTCTCTCATCCATTCAACACGTGCAATTTCTTTTCCGTCGATACGACCTGCAATTTGTACTTGAATTCCTTTTGTATCCGTTTGTTCTGTTAATTCAATAGCTTTTTTCAGTGCCTTTCGAAAAGAAACTCGATTTTTTAATTGTAAAGCTATATATTCGGCAAGAATACTGGGTTTTCCATAAGGTTTGTCAATTTTTGTTATAGCAATATTGAGCCTTCGGTTGATAGAATTCAATTTATTTTCTACATTCATCCGTAATTCTTCTATTATTTGTGTTTGACCTTCTACTAATACATTTTGAAATCCAATATAAATGATGACTTGAGTTAAATCAAATTTTTTCTTTATTTCGATATGTCCAATTCCTTCGAAACCAGAGGCTATTCTTTTATTCCTTTGTACATAGTCTTTGATACAATTCCTTATTTTTTCATCTTCTTGTAAATTTGCAGAATAGTTTTTTGATTGTGCGAACCAGAAGGAATGATGACTTTTTGTTGTACCAAGTCTGAAACCAAGTGGATGTATTTTTTGTCCCATATTTATGATTATATAATTTTGATGTTATTTGAATATTCTATTTCTTTTTTATTTGTTTTTATTTGTCTACTTAATTTTTGCTTTCTTATAAAGTAAAAGTCGAAAATATTCCAATATATAGAATTAAGCAATTCCCTAGCGAATCTTAGTTTAATTTAAGTTTTAGATTTATCCATAAATGATTTTTCTTTTAATACAATTTTTATATGACATGTGGGTCTTTTGATCATATAACTCCGTCCTTGAGCCCGGGGTCTTAGCCTTTTTACAATAATACTCTTATTCACTTCGGCATTAGTAATGACTAAATTTGTTTCGTTTAACCCCATATTATGATTAGCATTTGCTGCTGCCGAATAAATCAATTTTAAAATGAGATAAGATGCACGATAAGGCATAAGTTCTAGTATCATAAGTGTTTCCTCATAGGAACGTCCGCGAATCTGATCAATTATTCTTTGTGCTTTTAAAAAGGAGATACTCATCTGTTTACCTAAAACTTTTATTTCTTTACTCGAATTGGAGCTCTTTTTCCTAGAGGTATCCCCTACATTTTTCTGATTTTTCATAATATTTCTCCTGTCTTCGGTTTTCTTTAATCTTAATGTATTACAAACAACACCCAATCTGTTGGGTGTTGTTTGTAATACATTAACGACGCGATTTATTATCGTTTCTTGCATGTCTCGCGAAAGTCAGAGTCGGGGCAAATTCTCCCAGTTTGTGACCTACCATACGATCTGTTATATAAATAGGTAGATGTTCTTTTCCATTATGAATAGCGATTGTATGGCCAATCATTGTGGGTATAATTGTAGATGCCCGAGACCAAGTGACTATTATTTCTTTCTCTTCCTTCATGTTGAGTTTTTCAAGTTTGACCGATAAATGATTAGCTACAAAGGGATTTTTTTTTAGCGAACGTGTCACAGCTGATTACTCCTTTTTTTACATTTTTCAGATTGGTTTGGTATTCTATGTCCAATATCTCGATTGAAGCATGGAGGTCAGAATAAATAAAATAATGAGGAATGGGAAAAAGGGAAAATCCTTTAGCTAGATAAGGGGCGGATGTAGCCAAGTGGATCAAGGCAGTGGATTGTGAATCCACCATGCGCGGGTTCAATTCCCGTCGTTCGCCCATCACATTCTTTCCAATTCAAAAATTGGATTTTTCATATTCCTATTTACGGCGACGAAGAATAAAACGATCACTATATTTTTTCCTTTTCCTACTTCTTCTTCCAAGCGCGGGATAACCCCAAGGAGTTGTGGGCTTTTTTCTACCAATTGGGGCTCTACCCTCACCGCCCCCATGGGGATGGTCTACTGGGTTCATAACTACTCCTCTTACTACAGGACGCTTACCTAGCCAACACTTAGATCCGGCTCTACCCAAAATCTTTTGGTTCACTCCAACATTACCCACTTGTCCGACTGTTGCTAAGCAGTTTTTGGATATCAAACGTACCTCCCCAGAGGGTAATCTTAATGTGGCCGATTGTCCCTCTTTTGCAATCAGTTTCGCTACAGCACCCGCTGCTCTAGCTAATTGTCCACCCTTTCCGCGTGTAATTTCTATGTTATGTATGGCCGTTCCTAAGGGCATATCGGTTGAAGTAGATTCTTCTTTTTTATCAATCAAAACCCCTTCCCAAACTGTACAAGCTTCTTCCAAAGCATACGGCTTTCTAGATGTATATGATGATATCTAGACAGATGGATCTTATATGAATCGTATGATGAGGTACCACATGAGTGGATATATAGGAATCCCAATCTGCCGAATCACTCATGTTAGGATTATGATCTTCTACATCCTAGGTCTCCTTGTTCCGTCATCTGGCTTATGTCCTTCATGTAGCATTCAGACCGAATGATTCTATGAGATTACGTCGATACCGCCACATATTTCGGGTAACGGTAACGTAGGAGACATCCCTATTTTTCCCCGGGGGTCTTAATTACCACTGTCTAGCTTTCAATTCGCCTCTGACCATCAAATGAAATGTGAATAAAACGTCCTCCTCTCTTTGATTGGAAACAAGGAGCGCTTCCGGTTCTGTGCATGCTTCAAACCATTTTGTCTTCTCCATATTACCATATCTCTAGAGTCAATAATTTTCGATGAGGAACTACTGAACTCAATCACTCGCTGCCGTGACTCAACAGTTTTCTGTTGAGATCTATCCCGTCGAGGTACTCCAATTGGATCAGTGATCGATTTCTAGGTTTCGTCGTAAACCTAATTGGCTACTTCCAATTACGTAAATCCATAGTTCAAACCGCACTCAAAGGTAGGGCATTTCCCATTGATATAGGAACTTCTGTACCAGAAACAACGGTATCTCCAATTATAGCCCCTCTGGGATGTAAAATGTATCTCTTCTCACCATCCCCATAGTGTATGAGACAAATGTATGCATTTCGATTAGGGTCGTATTCTATGGTTATGATTCTACCAGATATTTCTTTTTGATTCCGTCGAAAATCGATTTGACGGTATAGACGTTTATGACCTCCCCCTCTATGCCTTGCGGTAATGATTCCTCTGGCATTACGACCTTTACCACAATGATGCCGTCCATAGATCAAATGAGTTCGTGGATTGGATTTCACTTGACTGTCTACGGCTCTATTGCGTGTGCTTGGGATAGAAGTTTTGTATAAATGTATCGCCGTGTTATTAAGTATTTTGCTTTAAGTTCTTTTCTCTATAAGAGGTGGAATAGAATAACCCGGTTGAAGCGTAATGATCATACGTCTGTAACGTCCCATTCTTCTACCCTTTCGGGGTAGTCGATGACTATTCATAGCTATTACCTTGACACCAAAGAAGAGTTCGACCCAATGCTTTATTTCTGTCCTAGTTGATCCTGATTCGACATTAGAAGTATATTGATTGTTCCCCAATAACCGAATACTCTTTTCTGTAAATACTGCATATTTGATTCCATCCATAAATCCATTTTATTCCCTATGAGTTCCAGTATCGATAAGAATTCTAGTTCTTACTGTTCATATGTTATGTTATGAATATACCATAATATTCGTTATGTATGGATGATGAGATATTGATACAGAGCCAATTCAAATAGACTTATTGAACGTTCCCATTGGCGTGCATCCAGCAGGAATTGAACCTACGAATTTGCCAATTATGAGTTGGGCGCTTTAACCATTCAGCCATGGATGCTTCACAGGGATCATCGTACATCTTAAATAACCAAATTCCAATGGAAATGAAATCTTTAGGAGGAATCAATGAAACGACACCAATTAACATCCTGGATCTTCGAATTGAGAGAGATATGGAGAGAGATCAAGAATTCTCACTATTTCTTAGATTCATGGATCAAATTTGATTCAGTGGGATCTTTCACTCACATTCTTTTCCGCCAAGAACGCTTTATGAAACTCTTTGATCCCCGAATTGTGAGTATCCTACTTTCGCGTGATTCACGGGGTTCCACAAGCAATCGATATTTCACGATCCAAGGTGTAGTACTGCTTGTAGTAGTGGTCCTTATGTCTCGTATTAACAATCGAAAGATGGTCGAAAGAAAAAATCTCTATTTGATGGGGCTTCTTCCTATCCCTATGAATTCCATTGGGCCCAAAAAGGAGACATTGGAAGAATCTTTTTGGTCTTCCAATATCAATAGGTTGATTGTTTCGCTCCTGTATCTTCCAAAAGGGAAAAATCTTTCTGAGAGTTGCTTCATGGATCCGCAAGAGATTAATTGGGTTCTCCCAATAAATAATAAATGTATCATGCGAAGTTCGCGGTGGTGGAGGAACCGGATCGGAAAAAAGAGGGATTTGGGTTGTAAGATATCTAATGAAACCGTAGCAGGAATTGAGATCTCATTCAACGAGAAAGATAGCAAATCTAAATATATGGAGTTTCCTTTTTTATTTTATATGGATGATCCGATCTGCAAGGACCATGATTGGGAATTGTTTGATCGTCTTTCCCCCAGTAAGAAGCGAAACATAATCCACTTGGATTCGGGGCAGCTATTCGAAATCTTAGGGAAAGACTTTCTTTGTTATATCATGTCTGCTTTTCGTGAAAAAAGACCAATGGAAGGGAAGGCTTTCTTCAAACAAAAAGGAGCTGAGGCAACTATTCAATCAAATGATATCGAGCATGTTTCCCATCTCTTCTCGAGAAACAAGTGGGGCATTTCTGTACGAAATAGTGCTCCATTTCATATGTGGCAATTCCGCCAAGATCTCCGCGTTAGTTGGGGGAAGAATCCGCACGAATCGGTGAGAAATGTATCGAAAGAGAATTGGATTTGGTTAGACAGTGTGTGGTTGGGGAGCAAGGATCGGTTTGTTAGCAAGTTACGGAATGTATTGTCAAATATTCCATATGATTCCACAAGTTTCATTCAAGTAAAGGATTCTAGCCAATGGAAAGGATCTTCTGATCAATGCATGGATCCTTTCGATTCCATTAGAAATGAGGATTCAGAATCCTACGCATTGATCGATCAAGCAGAGATTCAGCAACTAAAAGAAAGATCGATTCTTTTGGATCCTTCCCTTATTCAAACTCAAAAGGAACGAACAGAGATAGAATCAGATCGATTTCCGAAATGCCTTTTTGGATCTTACTACATGTCCTGGCTATTCACGGAACGTGAGAAGCAGATCAATAATCATCTGCTTACGGAAGAAATCGACGAATCTCTTGGGAATCCCACAAGTACAAGATCCATTTGTTCTTTTTTCTCTGACAGATGGTCAGAACTCCATCTGGGTTCGAATCCTACTGAGAGGTCCACTAGATATCATACATTTTTGAAGAAAAAACAAGATGTTTCTTTTGTTCTTTCCAGGCGATCGGAAAATAAAGAAATGGTTGATATATTCAAGATAATGACGTATTTACAAAAAACCGTCTCAATTCATCCTATTTCATCAGATCCGGGATGTGACATGGTTCCGAAGGATGAATCGGATATGGACAGTTCCAATAAGATTTCATTCTTGAGCAAAAATCCATTTTTCCATTTATTTCATCCATTCCATGACCGGAACAAAGGGGAATACACGTTACACCACGATTTGAAATCAGAAGAGGGATTTCCAGAACTATTCACTCTATCAATAACCGAGCCGGATCTGTTGTATCATAGGGGATTTGCCTTTTCTATTGATTCCTACGGGTTGAATCAAACAAAATTCTGGAATGAGGTATTCCACTCCAGAGATGAGTCGAAGAAGAAATCTTTCTTGGTTCTACCTCCTCTTTTTTATGAAGAGAATGAATCTTTTTCTCGAAGGATCAGAAACAAATGGGTCCGGATCCACTGCGGGAACGATTTGGAAGATCAAAAACGAAAAACAGCGGTATTTGCTAGCAACAACATAATGGGGGCAGCCAATCAATATAGATTGAGATTGATCCAAAATCTGATGCAAATCAAATATCGCACCTATGTATACATAGGAAATGTATCCAATCGATTCTTTTTAATGAATCGGTATCCTGATGCGTATAGATACAAATGTTCCAATGGGAGCAAGAGTGAACATTGGGAAGATTTTTTTTCTGAACAGAAGAAGCGTTTTCAAGTAGTGTTCGATCGATTACGTATTAATCACTATTCAATGAATTGGTTCGAGGCTATCGACAAACAACATTTGTCTAAGTCACTTCGTTTCTTTTTGTCCAAGTCACTTCCCCTTTTCTTTGTGAATATCGGGGATATCCCCATTCATAGATCCGAGATCCGCATCTATGAATTTAAAGATCCGAATGATCCACTCTGCAATCAGTTGTTAGAATCAGTAGGTGTTCAGGTCGTTCATTTTAATAAATGGAAACCCTTCTTATTCGGCGATCATGATACTTTCCCAATACCGAAATTCTTGATCAATGGGGGAACAATAGTATCATTGTTGTTCAAAAAGATACCAAAGTGGATGATGGATTCATTGCATACTATAAAGAATCGCAGGAAACCCTTGGATTCCTATTTCTCAAGGATATCTCATGATCGAGACAACTGGCTGAATCCCGTGGAACCATTTCATAGAAGTTCATTGATATCCTCTTTTTATAAAACAAATCCACCTCGATTTTTGAATGATCCACATCACTTCTGGTTCGATTGTACCAAAAGATTCCCCTTTTATGTGGAAAAGACCCGTATCCATAATGAGGATTTGACGCATGGACAATTCCTCAATATCTTGTTCATTCGCAACAACAAATGTTCTTTGTGCGTCGGTAAAAAAAAGCAGATTTTTTTGGAGAGAGAGACTATCTCACCAATCGAGTCACGGGTATCTGACATATTCATACCTAAAGATTTTCCACAAAGTGGTGACGAGACGTATAACTTGTACAAATCTTTCCATTTTCCAACTCGATCCGATCTATTCGTTCGTAGCGTTATTTACGCGATCGCAGACATTTCTGCAACACCTCTAATAGAGAAAAAAATAGCCCATTTTGAAAGAACTTATTGCCATCCTCTTTCAGATATGAATCTATCTGATTCAGAAGGGAAGAACTTGCATCAGTATCTCAGTTTCAATTCAAACATGGGTTTGACTCACACTCCATGTTCTGAGAAAGGTTTACCATCCAGAAAGAGGAAAAAAGGGAGTCTTTGTCTAAAGAAATACGTTGAGAAACAACAGATGTATAGAATCTTTCAACGAGATAGTGCTTTTTCCAATCTCTCCAAATGGAATCTGTTCCAAACATATATGCCATGGTTCCTTACTTCGACAGGGTGCAAATATATCCATTTCACCCTTTTAGATACTTTTTCAGACCCATTGCCGATACTAAGTAGCAGTAAACATTTTGTATCTATTGTTCATGCTATTATGCATGGCTCAGATATATCATGGCTAATTCCTCAGAGGGTTCTTCCACAACGGACTCTGCTAAGTGTAACTGAGATTTTGAGTAAGTGTTTACTTTTTCTGTCCGAAGAGAGGATTCATCGAAATAATGAGTCACCTGCTCTCTTGCTATGGGCACATCTGAGATCAACACATGCTCGGGAGTTTCTCTATTCAATCCCTTTTCTTCTTCTTGTTGCTGGATATCTCGTTCGTATACATCTTCTCTTCGCTTCCCGAGCCTCTAGTGAGTTACAGACAGAGTTAGAAAAGATCCAATCTTGGATGATTCCATCATACAAGATGGAGTTGCAAAAACTTCTAGATAGGTATCCGACATCTGAACTGAATTCTTTCTGGTTAAAGAATCTCTTTCTGGTTGTTCTGGAACAATTAGGAGATTCTCTGGAAGAAATATGGGGTTCTTCTTATGGTGGCAACATACTATTGGGTGGTGGTCCCGCTTATGTGGTCAAATCCATACGTTATAATAAGAAATCTTGGAATAGCAATCTCATCGATCTAATAAGTATCATACCAAATCCCATCAATCGAATCGCTTTTTTGATAAATACGAGACATCTAAGCCGTACAAGTAAAGAGATCTATTCCTTGATAAGAAAAAGAAAAAACGTGAACGGTGATTGGATTGATGATCAAATAGAATCTTGGGTCGCGAACAGTGATTCGATTGATGATGAAGAAAGAGAATTCTTGGTTCAGTTCTCCACCTTAACGACAGAAAAAGGGATTGATCCAATTCTATTGAGTCTCACTCATAGTGATGATTTATCAAAGAATGCCTCTGGTTATCAAATGATTGAACAACCGGGATCCATTTACTTACGATACTTAGTGGACATTCATCAAAAGTATCTAATGAATTATGAGTTTAATAGATCCTGTTTAGCAGAAAGACGGATATTCCTTGCTCATTATCAGACAATCACTTATTCACAAACGGTTAATCGTTTTCATTTCCCATCTCATGGAAAACCCTTTTCGCTCCGCTTAGACCTATTCCCTTCTAGGGGCATCTTAGTGATAGGTTCGATAGGAACTGGACGATCTTATTTGGTCAAATACCTAGCGAAAAATTCCTATGTTCCTTTTATTACGGTCTTTCCGAACAAGTTCCTGGATGACAAGTCTAAGGGTTATCTTATTGATGATATCGATATGGATGATCGTAGCGATATCGATATGGATGATCGTAGCGATATCGATATGGATGATAGTGACGATATGGATGATGACCTTGATATGGAGCTGCTAACTATGATGAATGTGCCAACTATTTCTATGACGCCGAAAATAGAAAGAGACCAATTGGATATCACCTTTCAATTCGAATTAGCAAAAGCGATGTCTCCTTGCATAATATGGATTCCAAACATTCATAATCTCTATGTGAATGGGAATGAGTCGAATTACTTATCCCTCGGTCTATTAGAGAACTATATCTCCAGGGATTGTGAAAGATGCTCCACTAGAAATATTCTTGTTATTGCTTCGACTCATATTCCAAAAAAGGTGGATCCCGCTCTAATAGCTCCAAATAAATTAAACGCATGCATTAAGATACGAAGGCTTCTTCTTCCACAACAACGAAAGCACTTTTTCATTCTTTCATATACCAGGGGATTTCACTTGGAAAAGGAAATGTTCCATACTAACAGATTCGGGTCCATAACCATGGGTTCCAATGCACGAGATCTTGTAGCACTCATCAATGAGGCCCTATCCATTAGTATCACACAGAAGAAATCCATTATAGAAATTAATACAATTCGATCAGCTCTTTATAGGCAAACTTGGGATTTGCGATCCCAGGTAAGATCGGTTCAGGATCATGGGATACTCTTCTATCAGATAGGAAGGGCTGTTGCACAAAATGTACTTCTAAGTAATTGCCCCATAGATCCTATATCTATCTATATGAAGAAGAAATCATGTCAAGAAGGGGATTCTTATTTGTACAAATGGTACTTTGAACTTGGAACGAGCATGAATAAATTAACGATACTTCTCTATCTTTTGAGTTGTTCTGCCGGATCGGTCGCTCAAGATCTTTGGTCTTCACCCGGACCCAATGAAACTAATTCTTATGGATTTGTTGAGAATGATTCTGATCTAGTTCATGGCCTATTACTATTAGAAGTAGAAGATGCTCTGGGAGGACCCCCACGGAGAGAAAAAGATTGCGGTCAGCTTGATAATAATCGAATGACATTACTTCTTCGGTCCGAACCAAGGAATCCGTTCGATATGATGCAAAACGGATATTGCTCTATCGTTGATCAGAGATTTCGATATGAAAACAAATACGAATCGGAGTTTGAAGAAGGGGAAGGAGCTGTCGACCCGCAACAGATAGAGGAGGATTTATTCAATCACATAATTTGGGCTCCTCGAAGATGTCGCCCTTGTGGCAATTTATTGGATTGTATCGGAATCGAAAGGCCCACTGAATTAGGATTTCCCTATTGGGCTGGGTCATTTCAGGGCAAGCGGATCATTTATCATAAAGAGGATGAGCTTCAAGAGAATGATTCGGAATTTTTGCAGAGTGGAACAATGCAGTACCAGACACGAGATAGATCTTCCAAAGAACAAGGTCGAATAAGCCAATTCCTTTTTGACCCTGCGGATCCATTATTTTTTCTATTCAAAGATCAGCCCTTTGTCTCTGTGTTCTCACGTCGAGAATTCTTTGCAGATGAGGAGATGTCAAAGGGGCTTATTACTTCCCAAATGGATCCTCCTACATCTATGTATAAACGCTGGTTCACCAATAATACGCAAGAAAAGCACCTCGAATTGTTGATTCATCGCCAGAGATGTCTTAGAACCAATAGTTCCTTAGCTAATGGATCTTTCCGTTCTAATACTCTATCCGAGAGCTATCAGTATTTATCCAATCTGTTCCTATCTAACGGAACGCTATTGGATCAAATGACAAAGACATTGTTGAGAAAGAGATGGCTTTTCTCGGATGAAATGAAACATGGGATTCATATTCATGTAACAGGAGAACGATTTCCCATTCCTTAGCCGTAAAGACAGATTGGCCATGAAAAAAGGAAGGGAGGAACAGGACCGGGTGGTAGAGTCGTGTAAACACTTGTTGATCCCGTATTTTGGCCTTAGTGGAACATGGAACAATATGCTACTGCTGAAACATCGAAGAATGGAAACAATGTATGATATGAACTGCCTAAATTTGTGAACGGCGAACAACCAGAGTGTTAACTGGATCAAACAATTCGCATTAATGAAACCATGTAAATCCACCTGCAAAATACGTATGTCTGATGAAATGGTTCTTGCTATCTGCCTCAATAAATAATTCTTGGTTTAACTGAATAAGTCAAGAAAATATAAAATAGATAGACCTTTCTCTTCGTCTCAGTTCAATGGCCATATGGATAATACACATTCCAGTTGACCGAGCCTAATTCCAATTGTTTTGTTCCGAAGCAAAGATATCCACGTAGGCCAGTTCGTCCTACTCAGATATTCACGACCAAGAAGTACTGGATTCTCTGTCGGATAGGCCCTGAAAGGAGAAGACAGGATGGAATGGCAACAGACGCCTGTGTATTTTCAAATTCCCCCGACCCCGACCCAATAGTACCCCTTTTTGGAACGTCCGGTGGCCACCGAATGGGCCAATCCACAAAAGGGACTAGGCAATGTAATGTGCTTGATCTGTTGGGTTATGAGTACTGGTGGGTATTTGACCAGAGGTTTCTATAAATCTACCCTTGTATGATTCCTGTTTCGGGGGTGGGCGAGGGGCGGACGATTCCCAAACGGGCTATTAGATAGAGAAGATCACTAAGATTTAGTGATCCGCTGCCGAACCTATTTCAATTCCAACAGCTCAGATTCAGATCGTGGGGATCACCGGAATACTTCGTATCAACAGATAGGATACTCGGTATATCCATAGATCCGAAATATTTTATGGAATTGCTTATTCAATTAGCATTCTCCATATTATGGATTATTCTCTGGATTATTCATGCCTTGAAGAGGACTCGAACCTCCACGCTCTTTAGCACGAGATTTTGAGTCTCGCGTGTCTACCATTTCACCATCAAGGCATCTTGAAAGGAAAGTGAATCGTATTCCATGAATATGATATCCATCTAATGTGATATATTTAATACCTGACAAGGATGGAGTGTTGGGGTCTTTCTATCGATCGGTCACATAGGCCTAAGTCAGGCATCCAATTGCTTGGATTTGCATTATTCGGAGGTATATATATCAAAAATATGTACAATCCAACCTAGTTCGTGATTGGAATTCAATAGAAACCAAAAGAATTGAATATGGCACCAAATCACGATAGGACAGATATGTCAAAAGCAGGCCTACCTATTCGGAATCCGAAATTGAATGTAAGGGCGTAGGGATCCATAGGAAACATAGTATCTATTTGCATACGCTCGAATGACCTCTTCTCATATCTCATAATAAGAATGTACCCTATTCCGGTCTGGTTCGGTATGGAATGAACTTATAATCTGATGATCGAGTCGATCCCATGATTATAAGTTCATAACCTCGACCCATTCCCATTGTATTTTTGGCAGAACGGATCCACTCATTCTTTTATTCCAGTTAGCCAGAGGGATCTTGAACTAAGAAGTAGACCTAAAAGAGGGTATCCTGAGCAATTGCAAGAATTGGGTTCATTGATATTCCTGGTATAGTAGATGCTATCACACATAAAGTCATACTCAATTCGATGGAATTGCTTGATCCTAAAGGGGATCTTCTATAATTTCGCACGTAAGGGGTTATTTCTTGGTTTTGTCCAGTCATTAATAACTTGATGATTTTGAGATAATAGTAGATGGAAACAACGCTCGTAAGGAGTCCTATGGAAACTAAGAAATATAGGCCTGCCTGCCATCCACACCAGAATAGATAGAGTTTTCCGAAAAAACCCGCTAGTGGAGGAAGACCCCCTAGGGATAAAAGGCATAGGGCTAAAG